TCTCCCAGGACCGGAATGATTATCCCTGCCCGATGGGTCTACATCCATCCCTGAATGTCGTCGGGTACTGTTCACTTCCCCGCCATTCTTGTAACCGTCACCTGTAATCCGCGCAAGTGTGTCCGCACCCCCCTGAGTGGACGAGAAAGAAAGGATTTCTCAGAGCAACCCCCAGGAGTCAACTTTCCCGTATGAGCATTCGGTACATGTATCAGTCCGTGGAAAAGTGAAAGGGTCACCACTACTGAGGATCTCCCCCCTAATCTTAGATAGGTCGTCTGAGGGTTCGCCGCGGTTCATTGCTGTGCTTACACACTAGGCTACCCTTCTCCGAAAGCTCCGCGTGACCACCTACCACTAGTCTTCAGCCGGAAGGGTTTATTGCACAAAAACGCCGGGACGCAGGCTCCCGAAGAGGGAAGCCCAACGAATGTCAGATGCAAAGCCCCGCACCTCATTAAGATCATATTGGCATACTCTCCCAAAAAAAAAAGAGCAGACCCCATTGAAGACGAGAGTGAGGTACAACAAGGCCATTTCTGTCCACCGCCCTTCTCACGGAACCGTACGTGGACGTTACCGCTCATACAGCTCCCAGCCAGCAAGCAGTTAGCCTTCCTCTACAAAGAATGGAAGTGTGGATGAATCGACATCAAATAGAGGAATTTGGGTTTTCTTTTCAGCAATAACATGCTAAGAGCATCCCTTTCACAAAAACCTAAAGATCCCCTCCTATCCTGCCACTTCAGCACCTTTTGATCTTTGAGAAGATCATTACGAGCCCTCTCCTAGAATGTTTTTGTAGATTCCGAAAATTCCATGGTGGATCAGGACGAGAATGAATCCGGGAATCCAGGACATACTCATCCTGGAGCTTCTGCTCTCCTCTGGGGAGGGATTTTTATAGATAGAGAGGTGAGTCGAGGGTAGCCTCCCGCTTGACCGATTTCTCGGAGTCGGAGGAAGATCTCTCATCTGATGACCCTGAACAAGAAGGAGCTGCTCTCGATGTGAGATCAGCAGCAAAAGAAAGAAGAGGAAAGGGATGCCCCAGAGCCCGGATAAGCCTTAAAAAAAAAACACACACAACGGACCGGACACAAACAAAAGAAAGAAGAAAAGGGCCATGATGCTGATCCTATGTTCGTTTTCGCCCTGCCCCGATGATGCGCTCCTAGCTCGCGGAGTTACATACCAGAAAAAGAATCTCTCTATTACTTTGAGAAGAGAATCGTTGGTTTGACCGACGGACTACGTGGGAAATACGAGATCTAGGCAAGCCGCTACATCTTCTCCCCTTGCCCTTGAACGATAGAAGAACTACTTATCTTCTCTTAGATAGCAGTCGATCGGTTCGCATCTATGGTCAATCAATAGGTCCGCGGATCTATTCTTCTATACGATAAATCGCCATCTCGTAGCACCATCACGACACCGATTCTCGTTATTTTTCCGAGCCCCCCATGCCGTGACTTCGACTTTGAGTATGATGAATGAGTGGAAAGATCTTTTTAGAAGTCCCTGTCCGATCCAACCAAAGAGTTAGTATATAAAAAATATATCTCTTTTTTAGATAAAGGGGAGAACTGCGAGTTTTTTCAGAAAAGACTTGCTGCTCCCCTATCCGAATCCCGCGAGTGACTAAGCGCGAGACGAGCCATAACATAAGGGGCGAATCTACTCTTCGTAGAATCGACCATAGATATCTTCTTTTTTCGGTATATTTGCATCAGGCTTAGCCCCTACTAGTAAGAAGGTGTTCCCGAAAGGGGACGAAACCTGTCTAAGATCCTGTGTGCGGCTTAGTAGCGCGTGAACAGAACACGTAGCCTAAGCGGAACTAAATATTCAACCAACCTATGATCCATTTTTTGAATCAGCTTACTATCAATAAACCATGTGTTAGGTTCTCGTTGCGGGAGATCTTGGAACATGCCCGTCGTGTGAATGCGCATACAAATAGGGGCACCCCCCGCCCTTTATTCGAATGGTGGTTTCAGCTTCCTTCCCCATACCATAGAAAAAGGGTTTTCCGGCCCTCTAGGTCGAGGAGCGGATAAGGTATTTCTCCATTTGATGCTGGAGGAGTGCGTGCGAGACTTCCGGATGCGGAAATCCCGCGATAGCTGCTTCTTTCATTTCTTGTATAGAGCATTTTTGTACCCATTTTTATTCGTAGTAGGTGCCTTCATGGGTCGGGCCAGAGTGTCGTTGATAAGCTCTAACGCTGGAGCGATGGTATGAGTCGGACTGCAGGCGCGGGTTGGACCGTGGGCGTAGACTAGTTTGCAGGCATGGGCCGAACCGCGTGCATGGACTGGATCATGGACGCGAGTCAGGAATGCTCTTTTTTCTTTATCTGCCGCGACCGCATACGAGGGCACATTGTCCCACTAAAATCTCCCATCTAATTTTTCTTGTTATTTTCCCGATCGTCGAATGCGAGATCGGAAGGCGTAGCAATTTGAATCACGCCGCATCGCAAAAAAGTAAACTCTCGGGCAGCGGTTGTTGTAGTCTCGGGTTTCTTGTAGCTTTGGGGATTGGTAAATTACTTTCTTCCTGCAATAACGGCAGAACCATTGATCATCTTCATCTTCGGGCTGCACTTGGTAGTCAGACTTCGGTAATTTCAGCATATCATTGCCTATATCCTATATAAATATAAAGGGCTCGTTTGACTTTGAGCTCTTCTTGATGTCAAAGTGCAAATCCTTTCGATGACCTTCTTTCTTCCCTTTGTCTTTGCTACCTTTAGGAGGTCTCCGACTTCTATCTGCGACATTAGCATATGCGTGCCGTTCAATCAGGTTTGCCCTGCTTCCAGTAGCACGTTGAGAGAGTTCATCGAAAGTAGTAGGGCCTCCAGCAATAATCAAGCCCGAGCGCAATTCAATGCGGATTCCCGCAATACACATTTTTCCCAATTTCTCTTCTGGGATAGATTCTGCTAACTGATTTCGTGGGAGAAAGGCTTGCTAATAAACGGAATCGTTCCATAGCTCAACCGACTCCTCGGGTTCTTTTTTACTACGCCGTAAATCTTCCGACGTGATAGATTTCCTCAAAGAACGAAATCAGGAGCATAATAACTCAAACAACTTGTCTCAGGACCTAATAGATCTCGCTTTCAGTCTGGAGAACCAGCGGAAAGCGTTCTTTCGGAGCGAGCTAGGGAACTGCTTGATAAGCAGCTTTTTATGTTGAGCAATATCAACGCATTGTGTCTGAAATTTGGCTAAATGCTCGAAATGAGCGATATGTTCTTTTGGATCACCAGTCTCGTCAAATGTATCAAACTTCGAAGGGACGTAGTATCGCGGGAACGCTTTCTTGGCCACGCTGTCATCATATGGCCTCTTATAGCTCCTATGATCTTCATTTATAGACAGCGCTGTGGTGGCGATGATCTCCTTAACTGCATCTTTCCACTTTTGATCTGCAACGTCCATCACGGACGAAGAAGAGGTCGGCTTTCGAGTAGTAGGGTGGTGGCATATCAATATTCAAATTACTTACGATATTTCTTTCGTTCAATGAATTCATGTCTCTTCTTTTTTGGCTGCTCCCACGACAAGTTTTTGTCGGTATTTACATAATGAAACAACTCGTAGTGCCACTCTTCGGTCCGTTAAACCAACTCCAACCAAACCAAGAGTTGGTTCTTAACCAAAGACGAGATTGCACAACTTCAACATTCAATCGCACAGCGCTGCCCATTAAAGGTAGCGGACAGCGACGCTGACGGATTAAGTCATAACATCTGAACATCAGACCATATTTGTTAAACTTACTTAACAGGTCTTTCCGATCAGGACGTAGACAAACCGCAGGTGGATCTAATAGTTGTTCCAAAGGTAAAGTGAAGTCACAACAGGCTTCCTCATAGCACCGGACATATCGTACGAGAGATTCCACCCAATATCTGAGCATGACTTTCTCCACGTAGAAGTCCCCTTCTTCAGTGAGCTTACGCTCAAAATCATCCCGCACAGACAACAAATACTTTTCATCTGGACGACACGACTCCAAAAGAAAATACCGCACCATACCAAGGTGATAGCAATTAACTACTAACCCATCTGGAAAACCTAACCAGATAGGAAACGGTAGTGGTATGATTCCACCAGGCGAGAAGGCCACCAAAACGTACCTATACCAGTGTCGGTTATATTGAGGTTCTATTTTTCCTTAGCCAAAGACGAATACCGCCTGTAGTACAGCCTCAAAGACGCCTCAATCCGACCATGGATCTCTTAATCCAGTTTGCTTACCCATCCTTATCTGCTTACGGTAAGTTCACAATTTCCTTAACCATGAAGCGATCTTACGGAGAGGAGATCTCATTTACGCTAGGTGATGCTATCCCCTTGACTTATAAAGATTGTAAGTGAATTCCAATGAGTGAGGTCTATGCTCATATATATCGATATATTAATCAATATGCCCTCAACTTAATATGTTTAGTTTCCCAGTCTCCTCGGGTAAACTCTTTCATTTACCAAGGCTGTTTTCTTGAGGAAGTGAGCAAGCAAAAGAGTGACTTCTGTAGGGGGCAAGTCAAACTCTTATTTTTCAAGCTAGGTTCCTGACCAGTAAAGGACGGATGTTAAAGTTATTTTATTCCTAGAAGAATAAGGAATATTACAGTATCTAAGAAAAAGAAGAAAGATAAGAAGTGGAAAGTTTTTGCCTATACAAGTAACTTCGTACAAAGGAAATGGAATTATAATATCGAAAATGGGTATTTAACCTTTGGTTCGTATATAGGCATTGGTTAGCCTTTCTTCTCATGAGCCTTGATTGTAGTGAACGGCTTATACAGATGGATGTGGTGGGACTTGCTTCGTTCGTTCCTCGCTTTCTATCTCATAGAAGTTCCATTCCGAAGATGGGTGATAGGACCCTAGGGAAGTGCCTAAGAGGATAAAGCAATCGAATTCAATATTGAGAATTGCCCACCTGTGGTTCCTTTGGCTTCGCAACGTGTTACCGGCAAGCCTCGGTTTGCATGTAGGAGGTGAAGAACTCTGTTGAGATCAATAGAAAATACCTCAGATGAAGTAGTGATTGCTTCCTTTCTGAAAGGCTAATGGGAGGTTGCTCGCCTACACTTGCATTGCCGGATCTCATGTCAATGAGCTCTAATTAGCAGACCATAGCGCTTATGCTTCCATTCTCTGTGAAGAAGAGTCAAATAGCAGTTGCTTGGTCTCGTCAAAGGCTGACTTCCTTCTCCTTGGTTTACTACCGCGGGCTTGGATCCTTCCCGTTGAACAACGTCTTCGTGTAAAAGGCCAAGAGAGATACAAAGCGTACAACGAAAGAAGACAAAAGCATACCATTCTGAAAGAAGTGAAAGTTAATAAAGAAAGCAATGTTTGAAATGGCAAAGAAAAGAGAGGAAGTCTTCTACTCCCAAAGATAACCAGCCAACGCGTGGAGGGAAAGTCAAAGAAAGACAAAGTGGAATCCTTCTCCGAATCCGAATATCGCCAAAGGCTCCAAACCTTACGAGAGTGCCTAAAGACCCTCTATCACTTAAGAACAAGAAAACCCATATCAAAAGTGAGCTTCCGAAGAAGACCCTTTTCGTCATAGATTGGGAAGAAAACGAAGGAAAGTGACTCAACGAACGGTATAAGGGAACCAGAGGTGATATCATACAGATCCCTCCTTCGTAGCCGGTACCCCGAAGAGGGAATTCCAACAATCACTTCGTCCTCTCCTACAAACTCTATTAATTCCACCATTTCCCCAGTCTTGAACCTTCATTTCATGAAAGTACACGAATCCTCTTAGATTGGGCTGCTTTTCTCCCGTTTTTCGGAATAAAAAGAGGTGCTTCCTGGCTTTCGAATACGACTTCGATAAGAGATTGCAGTTTGATTTTTAGTTGAGTTATATAGTAGTCTAGGCCTGTCCATTAAGGATTGACTGCTGGATGTCAAGATTCTAAGTGGAAACCTTAGGCGTCTGCCTCGAGCCATGCTAAAGATTGTTCACGAGATTGCTCTGGGAGGATTCAAAGCAAACTACTAGTTGTGCTACCAGGTCCGAAAGCCCACCCCTGTTTACACATTTCAATTTCCCTGTAAAGCGAGGGTCACGATCGCTGATGATGCTCTTAGGAAGGCCCCAATACTTCACAACATGCTTGAAGAACAAGCGGGCTGCTTCATCGGCTGTGCAATCCCGTGGGGCAGGAATGAAGGTTCCATACTTCGATAGCCTGTCTACTACCACCAAGATGGAACCGCAACCTTCAGACTTAGGAAGAGCCGATATGAAATCCATGGTAACGCTATCCCATGGACGTTCAGGTGTAGGCAGTGGCTCAAGCAAACCAGCGGGCTGTCTTTGCTCTACCTTGTCTTGTTGGCAAACAAGGCAGGTTCTCACATAAGCTTAGAAATGACGTAATAAGAAAGGGTTCTGAAGGAAGCAGGTTGTTCTGAACCCTTTCTTACGTCATTTCTGTTCTGGTACTGATGTGAGTTCTGCTATAGATGCTATAAATAATGCTGAATTACGCTTTCGGATTCTTGCAGATTTCTGGGATAATTTTAATAGAGAAGAAGAAGAAGAACGTAATAGGAATTTAGGATACTAAGATGATTATTTTCAATAAAAGAACTAATAATAATAGTATTAAAAAGTATAATAGGATTTTTTATAATAGTAAATGGAAAATTTATAATACTAGTTTTTTGTATTATAATTGTTATTGGGCTTATTATTTAGGATTAAAAAGGCCTGAGTTCAAGTACGACTTATTTGCAAAACCACTTGCACTTGAAAGCCGCTGGGAAGCTCCCAGCATGAAAAGGGAAAGTACCTTTACCAGAAGCCCTATCTATAATGATATTATTCCTAGCTTTCCATCAGTCTTCTGGACTGGTAAGATTCGAATCAAAGATTGTATTTTATGTTATGACACAAAAAGTAGAGTTAATATTATATTAAGAGTGGCTGCCCTAATACAATTAGATCCCCTTGAGGGATTAAAGCTGATCAAAGTGGGGAAGTTTCTCATAGGAAATAAGGCCTACTACCGCCTATTTGAGGTACTTCCTGTTGGGGTACTTCCATTTGGAATACTTCCAATACTGCTATCCAGGGTAGAAGTCAAGCCTATTGTCTTTCCACAAAGGATTATTTCTCCTGATTCACTGAGTGTGAACAATCTAAAATACCCCCTTCATGCTTTTGGCAACTCAGCAGCAGTGAGTGAAAGAATCAGAAGGTTAGTCAATGTAACGAATGCAGGAACTATCACTCCATTACTAATGGTGTTCTACTATGGGTGGGTAAGCCATTACCCCTTGGAAATCCTCCCAGATATATATCTGATCATAGATCAACAGCTCATTCCGTTCGAGAACGAAATCCCAATGATCGACGTTATAGAAGTTCCCACAGATGATATAGAGGGTGGGGATACAACCCTCAAATGGATGATTGTGGGGGGCATAGCCTTGAGTATCATATTCATTTATTATGCAACCACAATGGTCTCTCCGACGAGCCCTTCGGAATAGGTCTTATAATAATCATTATGTTGATTAATAGAAAAGCGGTAAAGAGGGAGGTTGAGTGTGGTAAGGGGATGGGCGGCGACCCTTACAGAATCTAGAATAAGGGAGAGGGTCGAGTCACCGCTTCGCCCCTTACAAAGACTCTCTTCCTTTCTAAAGAGTAACTTCCCACCTCGTATTTTTTATTATATTAGTAGAGCTTACGTTGGTCGCCTCTCTATCTAAGATAAGAGTTCGAGTTCGATTCCAAAGCCCAGGAAAGCCTTGTTGACCGAATTAGTCCTTCTGAAAGGAAGTTCCCATGCCACCGCTTCAGGCTTACCGTACTTATTCCCATCCAAAGAGTTCGACCCCTGTACTGCGCCTAGAAAATTTTCTAGAGGTTTAGACATATTAGAGCTACCACTAGTGAGTTGCCTCCCCTCTAGCTCTAGGGTGATTGAACTAGCGGATATGCCGATAAAGGCAAAGCTGATCTTGGGATCTTTCTAACCTAACAGCATCTATTCCTTTTAATAAGACTCGAAGATGCAAGTCTAGATTCACTCTCTTCTCTGCTACTTCGTCCCCTTCGGTGAATGCTTTCTTGCCAACATGCCTTCCTTTTAGACCTAGACCTATCATTACCGACTAAGGGCAAACGTGGAAGATTTCCAATCATTTTGACAATGTCGTACCTTTGCTACTTAGATTTTCCTGCGAGTTCGATTTCTTCTTACTTAGTAGAATGGCAACCCTTGGAGTTCGATCCAAACAAAAGCAGAATGCCGGAAAGCAAATCCAATTCAATCTTGACTTCCTTCTGACTTCTAGGCTTTTACCCGAGTTGCAGAGAAGAAAGATATGAGATTGACCAAATCGGAATGCGCACCTTCTTCATACTGTAAATTATCATGCGTACTTCCCTCCAATGCCTCAGTTAAGGCTATGACTGATTGATGAGCCTTCTATCTCCTTCGGTCAAGCAAGGCTGACTGAATCAAGGGACGAACCACTTATAGGCTTTCTGCCTTCTCTTCTAGCTCATTCGATTCCCTATAGGTCTAGGTCTAGGCAAAGAGAACTGGGCAAACTAAACCACTAGTAGGTCACGAACTCAATTAAGAGATCAATCCAATTTCCTGCTGGCTACTTTCTTCCTTATAGTTGGATGTCTTAGAGAATAGAGTTTCGGATAGATGGGTTCTACCCCAGGGTTTAGACATATTATCAGGAGAATGCCCCCTAATCTGCGACATTACACGGATATGCAAAGGTCGCTCATTCACTTCCATCCTTCTCGTTCAATCTAGTGCCTACTCACTACCCGGGATCTAAGACTCCTTCCTTTAAAGAAAGCGCAGCGTGAAACCAGTTTCTTTCATTCGATGTAGTGGTCCGATTGCCTAGTGGAAGCCCTTAGGCACTTGATTCTAGCGTACGCTCGGCTCCTCTACCAATCACCACAGCGCGAGATGCGCAAAAGTTACTGACCCATCTCTCCACGCCAACTGGCGGAGCGGCTCCCTGTGCTCTTTCAACCTCGGTTAATGTCGTAGTTTCTTTCCCTTCTCCTAAGTATGAGTTGAGAGTCTAAGAGGGAGTCTTCCTCTACTCTAGGCTCACTCCACCCCCTCTGTTGTCTTATTTCAATGCTTTGAAACCATGGGTGGTAGAATGGTGTTGGGACTATTGAAACTGTCGATCTCCAACTTGAAGGTGGGCGGGAGATAGATAAGGCCTGCAAGGGCACTGTCTAGTTCTCGACTCGATTATCTTGTATGAGCTGAGTGGTAGACCAATCCTACCATAACTAAAGGGGTGAGGAAGAAAAACAAAGATCAACCTACTACCAAAAGGAAAGGCGATACCCCGCTGAAGGCAGCAAGCACCATCCACTTGTTGGAACGAGGCCTTTCTCAACTCTTGGTCTATTGACGCTCTGCCGGTCAAGTCCTTCGTAACTTGACTCCACAGGGCTCATGCAAAAAAGCGACTGGGTTAGTTTGGCCAGCTGACCGAAACACGTTATACCTAACGAACTAGCGTAGCTGTGGGACTCTCGCTAGTATTGATCTCCTGGACTAGTACCGATGGTGGCTCCTCATCCGAGGAGTAATAACCTGTAAAAGGAGGGCATTCAGTCAAGCATCCAATCAGCAGCTGGACTGGAAAATAGATACAAGAATGATTATAGAGTTCCCATCTTTCCCGATTGGCTCCGCTTTTCTCGAATGCAGGTATGAAACCAGGAAACTAGCCTTTATTAGATTAGTAAATAAAGCGGAAACAAACCTGTGGGATAAGTCAGCAAATCATCATCATATATCGGATATCGCACAGGAAAGAGAGATTCCGGAATCTCTTGCTGGCCTGTAGGGACAAAAACACCGTTTTCACACTTCGACTCTCGTTAGAAGGGAGGCTAACCTTATTCATAGACTCAAGAATCAGTTAGGGCAGTGGTGTGAGAATCATGATGAGATATCTGACATTGTCCTTGATCACTTTCAAGATAGACATGTGGAACTGTTTCCATGGAAAAGTTATTGAATAAACCCTTACATCTCCCAAGAGGACAATGCTCTCCTCCTTCTGCTAATGCGAATATCCCGTTCTTGGTTCTTATCTTATATAAAGATCCTGCCCCTGTTATGTTAGCGTCTCTAATCTCATCTATTGGTTGGAGCTCTCTTCGGGAAAGAGTCTAAGCTGCCCGCCCATTTCTTCTTCAATTTCACAAAGACAAAGAAGATTTGAGCTCCTTCGGACCCTTCTCCTATAATGTTAGGCGAGGTGCCTTCTGCTCTCTTCGATTTAGAAAGCAACTGAGTGGCTTTCGCTCCTTGGTCTATTGTCTATCGATGTCCTGCCCCACCTCTCTTTAGTGCTTGAGTTAGTTGATAGAGACCTGTACTGTAGGAATAGGCCACTTCTTGGCAAGTTCGGAAGCTTTGGTGAGAGGGGAACTAATGCTAATGGTCTCGGATATGGCTCAGAGTACTGCCTCGCTTAGTCCAGCTGAGCTCTACTATTAACTAATGAGACTTACATAGAGTACAAGTACCAAATACAGAAAAAAAGAGTGTATGCGAGTAAGTGCGAAAGCTTTTGCATCTTCTTTTCCGTCTACTAATTTGAGCTCTTCTTGTCGATCAGTGCGACTCCAAAATCCACATACAGAGAAAGCTGATGTGCCCTTTTTAGCGCAGTTGCAATATCAATATATAGCGTAGTTGCAAGGCTTTCTTTCGTGAGCTAGCCTTGTTTGCTTCCTCTTTTCCTCTCTGTTTCGGATGTCCATCCAATCTCTGATTCCAGTCCATAACTTTCTTGAATATAGCTCCTGTTGCTCTTCTCTGGCTAGGATGTCACTTATATGGCTATCTTTTCTTAAGCCTCAGGGTAATAAGGGACTAAGGCCTGTAAAAGAAGTATCGATTATAAGACCTAATCCGGCTTTCCGTGCGATATCTCCTTGCTAAAGGCCTATCTCTCATCTTGAAGGCTGGTTGAATGGATCATAGAAGGTACAAGATGTGCTTCCATTCCTTTACCTATTTCTGTGCTTATTTACCAATCTGTGCTTGTTTAGCAGCGGGCTTCTGTCATTCTCATTGTAATATTAAGTGTTGTAATAATAAATGATGTAGTTGTAAGATCCTCCTTCTCCTCCCTCTGCTTGGGAATTAGTGTCGGGTACATGGAAGGGTTAGATTGAGAAAGAGAGGGTACGTAGAGGGGTCAGAAGTAGCGACGAGTTAATCAAAACAAAAGTAGCAAGTTTGTTCCGTAGGCTTTCGTGAATTGAATGGGGCTCATGGCTTTCGAAGTCGAAATCACCCGCAATGGCTCTGATAGTTGAATTTTTTTTTCTTTCTCAAAGGGATCGTATTGACCCTCTTCTGAGACTATGGGAGAAGACTGGGTAGAAGAAGCTTTTAGCCCCTGCTTGGTCAGTGCTATTTCCCGGTCGTCCAATGGTCTTTAGTCGTTATTAAGCCTGGTATGCCTCCGCCCTGTGTCCACAATTCCAGAACTTCAATCCAGGATCATGCCTTGGGCTTAGTTCACATGTTCCTGCTTAGTTCGCATTCCGGGTATATGGCAAGCAAGAAAAACGTATTCGCCATAGTTACGATATCCTTTGCTGATAGTACTACTAGCTCTTGACTTAAGGGGCAGTAAGTAGCTCACCAATTTCGGGTGTACGCGTCCCGTAGTCTAACTGGTACTCATGTCTTCTATAGCAGTATGGTATATGTAATGTTGTTGGTTCCAGGTTGCTTAGGACTGTCAGGTTGCTAGTCCTTCGACTAAAAAGCCTTTTCTCAAAAATTCCATTTCCTTCCATGAAATTAGATGAAAAAATTTTTAGTATCCGTTGAGTCATTCGCAGAAGCAGCTCTTTCAAAAGCACCCAAATCTGATGAAGGAACTGTGGAATCAGCGGTTTCTTTCATTCGCTGAAAAACAACGCACCGAAAATATAATAAAAAGAATCCGATGGATCATACATTGCACAGGCATCATCCTAAGAAGCGGAGCCTAGGGCTGCTCTTTCCCTCTCAATCTGAACCGGCTGAAGAGGAATTATTCCCTGAAGCCGAGGCCGAACTAAAATATTAAGTTTATCCCGTTCCTCCGGAGCGCCTCGCCCTCAGGAGCCCGAAGTAACTCATCCTCATCAGCCCCAAGTAACGAATCCGAATGCCTATCTCCAGCCGAATTCGTTTCATAACATAAGACTTATCGGAAGAAGCAATTGGATAAGAATCATACGCTGAATGAGCAGACGAATCGACCGAGGAAAGAGATGCTTACACACTAGAACAGAACCTAACTCTACTTCTTTTTTTCTTTCTCTTGCTGCTATCCTCTCAACAGGTCAGTCAATATCAGTAGTGGAAGAAGCAGAGTAGTCCCCTGGTCATCAGTTAGTAGTTTAATAATCCCAGTAGTGGTCCTCTTGCCTTACCCTTCTTGCAAAGAGCCTAAGCGGTTAAAGCAAGGATTGACTTTTAGGCTGACTGGATGGGATCGGCCCTAGTACCGAGAACAACGAAAGGGGAACTACACCGTCCGCCCACTAATCCCTTCCCTCATCCTTGACTTCCTTTCCTGAGTCATCGTTTGCTAGTACCAGAGTTGGATGCTTACTTCGCTTTCTTTCCTTCCTAGGTCTATTCCTTCTCTCCACTTATTCGGTATGTCCGCCCAGTCGTCAAAGCTTTTCCTTTTTTCTGAGAGTAAGCACCAGCGGGTGAATCTTTAGTCATTTCCGGTATCGCTTTTTATGGTTCCATTTCCTTGAAAACTGAATCTTCATCTTCCTTTATTTTGACTTATGTCAAAAATTTTTATAAATAAGTAATTTGACTCCTGCAAATGCTACTAAGCCTAAGCAGTCCAATCCGTAGTACGTAATCCGTCGTAAGCATAAGGTCTAGCATTCTAAGCTGTCGAAGTCTTCGCTGTATTCGTGTCTGATGGCTTGTGAAATAGCCTCGCTTTTAGGGATGCCCCTTTCTTAAGGGCGAGTGATTGAGAGCGATTGAACAGCTTTCCTTGTCACGAACTGGACTCGAACCAGCCTCTCCAGATGCGGGTCTGGATTTCAACCTTTATGATCGTGACTTTGGTAACCCGGTTCGTCTTCGACAAAAGAAAGACTACATCCGGGGGGAGAAGGGCTTCTTCTCCCAAAGTCCGTCGGGCCGACGACAACCCGCGGCAACCATACCAAGACCTAACGAGAGATTTCTCTCTCTCCCTCACTTTTTGGCGCCAAAAACCTGTCAGCCCGGCCAGGGCGCACAGAGGTGTGGTTTGGGTCGAAAAAAAAACATCGGCGGCCTACCCGCTTTCTTTTCGGAAAGATGCCTCTCAACCGCTTTAGAGGACTTCTTGTCTGTTAGTCCTAAACCTTCATTCCAATGAATACAAATAAGATCAAAAAGGCCATCATTAAGGCAAATAAGGCAATAGCTTCCGTTAGAGCAAATCCCAAAATGGCATAACCAAATGATTGTTTAGCTACTGATCGGAGTACGCCAATTAACCCCCGCCCCACCATAGATTAACGAGTTCCAGACACTGAACGTAATTACTACTATTTATACCCAATTCAGCTAAATCCATATATATTGTGGCGAGAAGATCAACATTGTTTGTAGGTACCAAAGTCTCAAGAATCTGATAGACAGATTTTCCATTTGGAAGTTCTACGCCATTGCTATTAAATAAGGGGGTTATAACTTTATTGGTCAGTTGCTCCTTGATTGTATCCGCAACTGACTCATCCACACGATCTACGTAGTTCTCCATGGTCAAATTTCGCAGCCTGGAAACTCTCCAACTCGCTAGTATGAAAATAAAAGACGGTAAAGCAAGTCCGGAAATTCTATCAATAAGATAGTTTAGAACTAAATCTGACATGCTCATAGTGCATTCCACTCTAATGTAAAAGAAATTCAAATGTTATAACTCCAGATTCGGCACCGTCATCATTGTGCCCCTCGCCACCCTCAACTGCCACACCCTCACGGCTTTCCCGGAACTTTTTCAACTCAACAGCTCGAAGTGGAATCGAACCACGAAGGATTTTCAGTCCTTTGCTCTAACCAGCTGAGCTCTCCGAAAACAACGTTCGACTTGCATGTGTTAAGCATATACTATTCTCCTTGCTTCCGACTAAATTCTCCCTTAATTCCTACCCTGTCTTCCTTCCTTCGTACCCTGGGGCATTGAACTTTCTTCTCTTATGATATATCTTCGGAAGGTTTCACTATCGAAGAAGTTCTCCGTCAAAGTAGGAAATCAAAGTTCACGAGTTCACATCGCCTATAACTCACTCTCAACCTTAGGCGAGTTAACTAACTTTCTTTCTCTTATGATATAAAGAGTTAACATTTAACATTCGATCGAGTTAACAGGTGCAAGTTGGATTTATTACTTCACTATACGCTAACTATGCAATCCAGGGAAGAGAGAATATTTCTTCTTTCCAGTTCCATCTCATATAGCTGCAAAAGTTACTAATTGAATTTCCATTCCTAAGGGATCAGTCAAATTGAAAAAGTTGCAACTTATATACATGCAAAATCTTCTAATTCATTGTAGATCTTATAATTTTTCATTGAAAATGTTGTAATTCACTGAGAAATGTAAAAAGTTCCTAGACCCAGGAAGGAATGAGACTAAAAGGAGAGGAATTTATTGACTCGAGAGGGTTGCCCGAGAGGAATGAAAGTAAGATCTCCAATCCACAGAAACCCGTATCAAAGCTGGAAGAATTCGTTGCCACTTTCTGCTTGCTTCTGTTTTACTCTGGGAAATGAAACTTGCTTCTTTATCTTTATACAGAAATACATAAAAACGAATCATAACGAAAGAACTTTACTTTCCCTGGTGGTAATCGGTTCTCAACGACATGAGGGATGGGATTTTTGATTTTATAAGATATTGTAACCCCCATAGTCGCTAAAGCAGACTCATACACCTTGCTTACTTCCTGATCGGCGATGACAACATCATCACTGAGTCTACCTAAGACGACCATACCAAAATAGGGTGAGGCGAATAAGGTAAGGAAAAAGAGCGCATTCGAGGCATGAATCCTATTAAACTTCAAAGGGAAATCCCCCGGTCTTCAATCGATTGCACCGTCTTGATCAAGTAATTAATAGATGAGACGTGGAGTTTTCTTTCTTGCTAGGCAGATTACTGTTGTCAATAGTATGTTCAAAAATCATTAATCAATTTCTTGCTTACCGAAAGTCCTTCGCTTTTTTCTCTTCTCGGAAAGGATAGTTTAGGAAAAAAAAATCAGACTTTGCGGGTAGAGTTCCGGCTTTGGCCCGTTCGGTTTACTTAATTATTCGAAAAAGAGGGAGCTTGTCCTAGCCGATCCAGTCGAGTACGTTCTGGCTCGTATGGAACGACTGTACGTACCCGGTTACCTTAGCCCCCGGCTTAAGAAAAACAGAATTTTCAAGGCCTGTATCTAGGTAGACTGAGATAAGCTTCTGTTATTTTTCTTCTTTCTTTTTTGCTTGATTCCGCTAGCCCTTCCTCTCTGTCAACTAGAAGGTAGAGTATAAGGCAAGCAAGGAACTGATTGACCTCTAATAAAGAGTCTGACTAGCACCCGGAAATCGTAGTAAGCACTTTTCCGGGTAGTTTTTTACTAATAGACTTGCTTACCGTAACCTAGCCTATTGATGAAGAACTACTATTGCTAGCTAGGGGATTCATGCTCCTATAAGCAGAAGTCGAGTGCTCATCGAAACAAAGCGGAGGACTCACTCATTCGACTAAGAATCTGGGAATGAAGAGGTGGCTGATGGTTGAGAAACCACTACTACTATAGAGACTGGTTCAACTCCCCTTCGTGAACTGAAGAACAGGATCGGTTGTTTAGATACCCAGGAAATCCTTGTTCTAGCTCTTTCTCCTCCCCGGGAATCTATCTGCTGGCGTCGCCATCTCTCGACTATGAAATTCCGATGATTTGCCCCATTTCAGAGCCAAGCGGGGAGACTGCTGACCAAAATCCCTCATGCATCTGTCTGGATCGGGTCGAATAACTCATAGGTTCAGAAAGAAAGATCAGGTTCTAAAACTAAAATCTCCTAGGCAAGGGCTTACTAAGAGATCTTGCATCTTTTATAGAGTGCTTCTTATGTCTTTTCATAAGCAGAAGTATGAGTATAGCTGCTCTTCCCCTAGTCTTAATCCCACTTCTTATCCTTATCCCTCTTAGCCTTCTGTTTACAGGTAGATCTCTTAGGACTGGTATGACTCTTATACACTACGTGTATAACCTCGTAACAGCCTCGTCTTTTTCACGGCTCCCACGTTAAACAACGGCCCCTTATAAAATAGGGCAGGGAATAGGGTTTAGATTGGCACTGGAATACAAACAACTGGATTTAGCTTTCTACCACTCGCTAGAAAGGAAAAAGAAACTACTAGTCATCCATGGGCAAATCATCCTTAGGGATAGGCAACTACAATTGAAACTGTCTCGCTTGGGGGTGTCAAGGGGGTCGCAAGACCGAATTTGCCCTAGAGAAAAACTAGCCTAATGGATTGAGAATCACTCCTCAGATAAGGGCTTACAGGGCAAAAGAAAAGATTGGAAAGATCCTAGTATAACCATCCCTTCCATAAGAAACTGCTTGATAGGCAAATAGATAAACTGCATAATTAGACCATGTACAAGATCCTTCCTCTAGCCCTTTACCCTTTGATCTTGCTTGCTCATTTGACGGCCTTAATGAATTGAAAAAAGAGAGCCCTTAGAGAGGGATGCTGATAGACCTGAATGAAGATGCTATGGGACTGATGGAAAGTCAAAAACTTGATGGAACAGAAGTAAAAAGAAAAAACTTTCCACTGGACCGACATCAAAGCACTTAGCACTCACCAATAGATTAACCTTTCTTCTACTACTAGATTCAAAAAATCCCCGCTTGATGGAAGTAGCATCAACTACTGATACAGTGTGAATAACAGGAATTTAGACTCTTTCTACTGCGCCTGCTGGATCGAATGGCGGAGAACTGGCACTGAGAGAAAGCAGCATATCATATTATATAAGGGAAAAATCTATCTTTTATCGTGAGCCCTCCTCTGTTGAGACTGCCCCGGCCTGGAGATCGTTACAACGGGAGATCGGGAGTTAGCTCGCTTAGAGGGGGAGCGCGAGAAAGAAAGGGCTATGTTTTGGCTGGCAGGAGATAAAATAAAATTCAAACTCACTTATCCGTGGAACCTGCACCAGATAGTACTGCATACTTATACCTACATACTTAGACTGTGACCAATCCTCTGGTAAAGAAATGCCACTCTTGATAAGGGAAATAGCGAGAACCGGGCGGGCACTGGAAAAGAACATAGAGCGAAGGCCAATAGCGGGTACTGCCACTACTCGTACAAAGGCTTAGATGGGTTTAGGGGCTATAGTATAGGGCTTACACTCTTTCTTGTCATTTTCATTTTCACTTCCTTCGGTAAAGGGTAAAGATAGCAGCTTTTTGTACAGCCTGTAAAGCTCTTCCCCGGATAAAGACTCTTGCTACAGAACGATTCCTACATTATTTGACTTGCTACCGGAGAGATAAAGAAAGCGAACTCTATTAAGAAACGTAGCTTTTGCCGACACACCATGGAAAGAGACTAGCTTTGAGCCCTTGCCGCCCTAGAAAACATCTATTCTTCTTCTGCTTAAAGGCCTGCAACCTATTCTCATATACATACATTATCGGACCTTTTGAATAAGAGCCAGGAAGACCTTATTCAAATGGAACATTTTCGTATAGAAGATGTAAAACAAATATTGGGAATTCTAGAAATAGAAAAGCATTTTGCAATTGATTTCTCAAAGAATAAATTTTAAATCTTAATGCAGGCATTTCATATCTCGTTGAATCAGTCTTTTTCGCCACATCGCGTATAACGGGAATCGAACCCCCTCTGCTGCTGGCGGGCGGATGGAGAATGTTCTACTTTGATCCAGCAACTTGTTAGGAGTAGGTTTTGGCTTTCCCCTTTTATGTTATTAGTAAAGCGCTAACGAGCAAGAAAACGGATGCGCGTTAGCGCAACGGCTTTCGCGCAGCTCAATCCGTTGCTTGTTCTATAGTAAGGGGCTTTTTCAATAAGGCTCGCGTAGGGGCGCGCACGTTTTTTGGCTCTCTTCGCTCCACTAGCCTTGATTGGCGGATGGAAGTACCGAGGTGCGTCTGGTGGTATCGTATAGTTGATCACGGCTGCATTTAGGAGCTTCCTTCGTCACCCTCTTCTTAAAGCCGGCGGGGATCTCACTTTCGAAAGAGAGTCTCGACGTGGTCCAGGTATATAAGCTCCACTCGGGCAAGGAAGTATGGATCAGATATAGCTACAGCTGGCCCAGCTATTGGCTATCTGACTCTTCCGCTGAAGCGACAGAACCAACTGCATAGACTGTATAGTCAACAGAAGCTGCTGGATCGTTGGCTAAGGGTGGTTGGTAGCATGGCTCGGCTTAGCCGGCAATGGGCTTGCTTATGGGTCAAAATCGGGGTCTCGGTCTTGAACATCCTCTTCTCGCTCTCGATCACGAAGGTCTGCCTATGGCTCTGTATCTACCTCTGTCCACCGGTGCTTATTCGACTGGATAAGCTGCAGGATCAACGACTGGATCAATGGCTTAAACTACTGCTTCTTCAACGCTTCTCCTGCGACTGCTGCTAAGGCAGGGTCAACTCGGTTAGCTCACACTGGATCGCTATCCCGATCTTTAGCTACCCCGTTGGTTGATTTGCCGCATCTAGTAGGGTTTGGGTCAAGGTATGCTGCTGGAATTTCCCCCTCTAGTGCTGGTGCTGCGCTATGAGAATCTTGAATGAGGTTTGGATTTTGAATCAAAAGCTATCAGATGTCTGATCGCGTACAGAATCTATCTGATCCCGTGCCACTGGTGAATTAGACCCCGCTTCCTTTCACTCCGCTAAAGAATGCCTCTGCGGCCGAATACAGAGTAAACCTCTGATTCCGGAAGGGTGGGTCTCGTCAGGTAAGGATGAATACGATCTCCTTCCCCTACTCCATTCCCCTGCTTGGCTCTAGCCTTGTCCGGACCCCCACCTCTTTGAGTTTTCGCCCCCTGAGTTGCGCTCTTTGTCTCGTCCATCTGAGGCCGACGGGTGCGTCACATCCTTTGTTTGTGAGCGAATCTCTTCGCCCTATGCTGAGTCGTAGTTCTATTTCGCTTGGGCTGCTCCTTAGTCGTTGGCCTCCTTTGGTTCTTGGCCGTAACACTTCTCTTGCGTGCGCAGGTTCCCCTAGCTCTGTTCATGGATCCATTCTAAGACTAAAAATTTAACTATTCTTAAAGTGATAGCTCTTACTCCTTAAGACAAGTGTTGACTCTTACTCCTTCTTCTCGTTATAGCTCAAATTCCTACTTCTTATAGCTTTTCCACCTGCTTTTAGCCCTTCCCAACCACCTATAGAAAATGGACCCAATGGTGTGAGTGAAATCTATTTCAGTAGAGCGTATGAGCTGTCCCTAGGTATAGCCCTCAATGGTATCAGGGAGTACTTCGACGTTGTCATTCCAGTATAAATTGTAATGTCATGTTCTGTTGAAGAAGTTTTCACTTGTTTATGATCTTGCGGAGAATACGTGCCATTTCTTTGTTTCCTTCCATGGTGATTGATTGCACGCTATTTCCAGCTGCCTGTCTGTCCTGTTTCACTAATGAATCTGTCTTTCCTTGCCTCTTGATTCGTTAGTGTCCAACATTGGTTAGTCTCGAATGGATTGAATCGCGAGCCGAGCGAGGCCCATATAAGTGGAGTTACCCAATGATACCTGAAACGGATGGCTAATCTATGGTAAAGATGACGTCGACACAAGGCGGTTGAACACTTGTGAATCACTCTACTCAGAGGGTCATGAGACTCTAAGGACGAGAACCAGGCGATTCTAACAACAGAAAGCAGTCGCTAAAGAAGAAGCCAACCCATGTAAGGGAGAAACCGTCAAAGAAGAAAGAAAAACTATAGCTCTCGGAATGAGTACCAAAAAGCAGGGCGATCGTGTCAATATCTTCAATTCTGCTTTTTCGTGGAAATGCCGTTCACTCCTTATTATTGAGACAAGAGATCAAATAACGGACTTCCTATGAAGCATTTAGCCCTATCTACCTACTCCTAGAAAGAAAAAAGCAGCGCCAGGGAAGGAAAGTGAAAGAGATCGTTAGCACACTCTAATCAGAAGAGAAGGCGGGGCGAGCAGCTCTAATCTCAATGGACCCTCTTGAGCTTTGCTTCATTATTTCCATTTCTGTTAGAAAAATAGCTTGTAGAATAGGTATGATACCATCGGTTTTTGTTCCTATCAGGATTGCCCCCAAAACTCGTATTTTCAAGATTTTTATTGCTATAATCTAACCGTCACGGTGAATCATCAGACTTATCTTATATCTCCTACCCCCCGGTTCTCGTTGAACCTCTAAAAACAATAAGCAGATCAGCCTCCGTAAAGAAGGTAGCTAGCCGAGTAATATGAAGGTCAGACTCTTCCTTGATTTATATAGATCTATAATAGACATTAAAACATTCAAAGCCAATAATTAACTCTTTTAACAGGCCCTGAAGATAGCCTAACCACTTCGTTAATGCTAGCCTAGCATAAAGCCCCGCGGGTAAGTACCTCAAGCCATTTTATCAGGGGAGGAAGAATTCATCCATAGCACTTTGGATCAGAGGCAGACAGAGCTGCTATCGAAGACTCAGCAACGGGCTTTTAACCACTGAATTTCTCAATACGTTCAATCCGGATCTGTTGCACTTGCTTTCATGTACGTTACAGAGAAAGAGGTTAGCAAACACTCCCACTCGTTCAGTCTGCTACCCAAGGAATGTCATGCTTTGATCCGTAGGAGACAAAAGTGAAAGAGAAGCGCAATCTCTATTAGAAAAGTAGCATCATACTGGTCCAGCTCCGTAGAAATAGAAATGCCGACGCCCACATTCACTACAATCTTAAGGGAACCGCTCACTGTTCCTACTGGGTGGTGGACGGACGGAGTTTGCTGAGTAGTCATCTAGATGATCTTTGTACCATTGTTATTGATCCAAGTCTTAGGGGAACCGCTTGTCATTCACAGAAAATAAGCATAAATAACCTTCCTCAAAGTGGTACCCAGGACTAAACCTCTTGTAAATAGGCATTCCAAGGCGAAACAGAAGAGAAAGACTCGCGCTCAAGCAGCTGAGCGGGTTCGACATCTTCTACGTAGAGCTAATTCAAAGGTTCAGTTATGAGGAACCCCAATCTTAATAAACAATTAATGAGAAAGCTGCAAAAGGAAGGAGTGTATCGTCGTTCTGTAGTTCATTGATTTCATTCAGTATGATCGTCCTTCCCCGATTCACAAGCCCCTATTCAAAGAATCGACCGAAGCCCCATTCGTGTGAGTCTTTCTATATTGCATTTCTTCCAAGCCTGGCTGGATCAGCTTCATAATCTGGACCGGGTCGCTCCCATTAGCAGGCATTTTACGTCTTTCTGTTGCTATTTGAAACAGACCTCCTCTCCGGCTCTCCGGATTCGTCATCTTCGGGTTCGCCAGGTTTCAATCTCTCTAGGGAGGTATTAATGTACGAGCTGCTATTTCCTTTTGAAACTAGGATCACTTTCTCCCTTTGTTTACGATTTTGCTTGAAAGCGATCGGCACTCAATTACATTACTAACTTACACTACGCCATTCTGGTTCTGGTTCAGTAGTTCTTCACTTCGCGAAGTCCTCTAGTCTCGATATTCTCAATGAAAATCCCTTGTTTCTCTCTTAAACAGTCACTATCATTTTAAGAGAGAAACAAGGGATTTTAGAAAAGGCAAGGCCGGTGAAAGCAATCAAGCCAAAGCAACATTCCTTCAACTACCGCTCCTGCCCCTAGGAAAGAAAATCCAATTACCAGTCTCAGTTCCAGGTCCTATAACTATCCCCTTCCTTCTTCTTATAACGTGAGTGACCCATATCTATAGCCAACAAGGGCTTTCCTCACAGCTTCACAAGTCAGTTCCCCCTTTTCTAGAGCAGCTAGCACACCAATTCCAACAATCCCGTCTATTGCTCCTTCTCCCGTCCTTCTTACTGCTACGTGGGAAGAGCCTTTTTTCAATTCATTTCGATAAGAGCCAAAGGAGTCTTCCTCTCTAGTAGCCCTTCCGACAACAGATTCAATTGCAGCAGTTACTCTAACAGCGGCAATCGCCCATGGTTCTGCCCTACTATATTCATTATGACCCAAGGCTCACTCCCTGCCCTAAGCTAAGCCCTACGGTTCCTTCGCTTCCCGCCGTTAAGAGTTCTGGCTTCTAGGGCAATAAGAGTTAAGGACAGTAGTTAGCAATCCCGGTATTCAAAAGGAAGAAGCAAGAATTGACATTTCCTCCTCGGCAAGTAGAGTTACCTCAGCCAGCCAGCTAACTTCCTAATCAGTTTTCTCGGCCTTTGCCGGGTACCGCTTCCTCCCTTTGGCTAACTTCCTAATCATTTCGTAGTCGGCGATTGTGAAAAAGATAAGAGCGGAGCGGATCTAATTCCTCAAAGGTTTTTTGTTCTTTAAACTTCCTTTTTACTGGAGCGGTCTTCATCTGGTGCATATTCATTAGTTGGGTGGGAGCTTTCCCCCATCTTGGCTAGACAGGTTTCTAGGCCGATCTTCTTACTTCTCTTCGCATCTCGAAAGACGCAAAAGATCTGTTATTAGCTTATTCAAGCAGTCGAAGGTCCTTAATCTTTTTTGCCTACTTGCCTTTTTCCTTACAGCCTATATAGACTGAGGGCATTCTCGCAGCTACTTCTTGCAAACAGCCTTTTTGTCCTAACTGCGCATTTGAAGCTTCTTCTATCAAAGAGCTTGGGCATCTTTCGATGAGTAGGTCCGGAAAGAGACTGAAGGCATCCCTATGTGGTTAACATTTCCCTGAGATGCCCAGCCTTTATAGACAAGTAATCCATCCCGCCATTCCTTATTGCGCACTTCGGTGTGAATAAGAAGAAGAGCAATCTCTAGTTTCGAATCTAGTCTCGGCATCAATCCCAAAGGCCTCTAGTCCCAGAAAAAGACTTCAAAGAAGTAGCTCGTGGAACTGAGTTCCGCTAACCGCTTCTTGCTAACAAAGCTGTCCAATTCAATGAATGTGTTTACGTCCTCTCTTCTTAGTCTACGATTATCCCTGCTCTTCCTCAGATGTGGTTTACCTGGTCGAAAGTAGAAATGTGTGATTGACTTCGTCCCGGTAATTCCTTCAAAAAATAGCAGTTGATTTTCAAAGACCCCGTATTCAATAGTTGCCAAAGGGGCCTTTTCTTCCTTATAGCGCATTCTTTGCCATTGATTCTGTTGGAGGCAGGGCTCCTAGAAGCTCATACCCGTCGAAAGGGAAGAATCATAGTCTCGTAAGCGCTGTCAGCCTAGCCGCTGCTGCTTGAGTTGCCGCTGCAGCTCTTGTCGTATCCGTTGTTGGTGGTTTAGAGAAGGCAGTGGAAGAGAAAGTAGCTGCGATTGCTTGAGTTCAATCAGTTGAGGTTGGTTTGGTGGTATATCCTTACTTAACTTATATACTTATATAAGTCGTTTTGATCCCGGCCCAACGCGATAAAGAATAAAGAAGTAGGGCGATCGATCCCACACAGAGTCACCTTTCTAGTGCTTGTTCGGAATGGAATAAGCTCTTCTTGTTCAAATCGACTCTTCCCCTCTTGTAAGTTCACATTTTGTCTATGGTGAGGTTGACCGGTTCTCTTTCCTGGTAAAGCTATTCAAAGTCCCGGAAAGCAAGCTAGTGAAAAGACCTACATCCAATCTGGAATAGAAATCCGTGGATGTAGGATCAGCTCCAAGATGGGCAGTTCCTGGTTCCCTTGGGATCATAAAGAAACTATTGCTTTAGTAGAACGCCATAAAAAGAAGGTAGCATTTTCTTGTCACGATGTAATTCCTCAATTATGATTGATCTGCAAATGAAAGTCGTTTCTCGGGTCTCATAAATAATGGATCGACAACAATAGTCGATTACACTTAGAAAAAGTGGTAATCTATTTCCTTACGGGTTGAGCCGATCTCCGAAGAAAGGTCAATCTACCTACTATCTATCCCCGGGGCGGAGTATTCACTATTCATCTTTGACCTAGTCACGTAGGATCAGGATAAACTAAAGAGCTAGCCTGCCATGCACCCTTGCTTCACGCCAGTAATCCACTATCTTCTGAAAGACCTATTTCTGATTTAAAGACGAGAGATTTCGAACCTGAAGACGTAGAGCCGTCTATCTACTTTCCCTTATGGTAGAGCCAAGTCCCTATGGAGACTACCGGTCCTGTTCAGTGGGGGCTTTTTCACAGGCAGGGTGAAATCCTTTCAAATCTCGAATTACTAAAAAGTACGTCCGTCCAATCACAAAAATCATCTGCCCGCCTCCTGAGCGGATTAGCGGATGGAGCATACCGGTTCATGCCATCAATCCTCCTTTGCTTTTTCTACTGATGGCATTCTCTTAGAAATTACATTGTGCAAACCTTATTTGTCCAAGCCCTATTCATGTGCAATTGATTCAATAGCTAGTCTTCCAACAGCGGATATGAACCCAAGAGCTACTAAGAAAGGTCCTTACTTCAAGTAGAAAGCGGTTTAACGGGAGCTTTGTTCCTTCATCCCTTGGGTAATAAGATAGCTATTCTTCGCATCTCGAAGAAAAAATCTATGTTAACATAGCCTAGGGGCTACCGAAGTAATCCTCTGTGACGTTGAGGCATCTGCCCTGATCTAGTTCCATTGTGGTGTAAACAACTCTTTTCCGTCTTTTATTTTATTTACCCCATCAACAGGAAAGGCCGGTTCGCCTCTCTAATAAAAAGAAAACGTTGGCTCCATAGCTTTCCCCCTAATGGCATTCATGCCTAATATAATACTATTGAGGATGCTCTTCGGGAGGAAGGACTAGTTAAAGCTTACCGAATCTTGTGCATCCTTTCCAAGGACCAAAGAGAGAAAAAGAGGATCCTCTCCCGTATGAGTGGGCACTTCAAGGAGTAGGTACTATTCATAAATTTTGCCCCTGAGACTGATAAATAGCTTCAAAACCAGCCTTTCGGGTACCAATAAGGTAATCACCCATGGTTGCATGTAAAATGCATGTTTTTTTCCCCCATAAATAGTATAGCACGGTTCTTCGACTTGTTATTCTCCGATCAACTGTCGAGGAATCGAAGAGACCCGATTCAATCAAATTCTTCCCTTCGTTAGTTTACCAACTGTAACTGACTGTCACGTCCAACGAGAGCCTGAGCATCCCACTATTCTTTCTTATCGTAGGAGGCATTCTACTAGCAAAGAAGACTCCTATAAGTGGTAGTACCTAGTTGGGGCTTTGTGGTATAATTCTTTGCCGAAAGAGGTCTCCGCCGACCCAACGACTTTCCGATGTGATTGACAAGCAGCGGGGCATGGAACGGAGTTTAATTCATCGCGACAGGAGTTCACCAAGTCTAAGAATGGGCCGGTCATTCAACGAGAAGGGGGGGTTTCACCTGATCGCTCTGAATCCGCTGATCAGGAAGAGGTTTTTTCTTTAGATAAAGCAGAAGCTCGTTCCTGGCCTCTTTGACAGTAGCTAGTCTGAATTCGTAACCCGCCATCTTTGGGCAGGAGTCGTCAGATCTTGCCCAGGCAAAGGAGCGATCGACACTGGCTCGCAAGTTTTAAGAAGTGGTAGTGGTAAGCGCAAGGACAAGTTGATTCAGAAAGGGGAAGAGGAGTAGCCTAGCCTGGTTCTTGTTTGTTTTCCTGAGCGGTATAGTACGGCATGTGGGAAATTACAATCAGAGAGAAGTAACGATACGATAGATCCGCAGGAAATAGCGAAGTACATGAATTATCTATCTATCTCTTTCCTTAGCTGAGAGAGAGGGAGTGAACTCTCGACATGCAGGCATATCGAGTATGTTCGTTCAACCCTAACACAAGACAATTACAGGGAGGAAAATTACTACTCAAGAGGTTGCTTTTCCTTATCTAATGCGCAATCAATCAGTTGCTTCCTATCAATCTCGATTCTTGCTTAGCTGTTTTGCTTGTTTACTGATCCCCTTCCCACATCGATCCCTCGAGACAGGAAATCCTCCCTGCCATTTCTTAGGTTAGGCTGCTCTGTGATGCTTACTCCATCTCAACGGATAAGCTGGCTTACTAAAGATGAACCCCTTGTGAGGCTATTCTAGGACGCCACCCGTGCATTAAGATTCTTTCACATGGAAAAGTCAAGTCCAGGCTTTGGCTTAGGTTAGGCTTGGGCTTGATTTACCGGAATTTTGCCTTCAAAGAATGCTTTCAAGCTAGGAATTGTTGCACGGATAGCTTTATTTGACAATTAGCTGGAAGTCGGGCTATTATGCCTATTCAACATAAACTAAGGCGCTGGGTAGATCTACGATTGCCGGGCATGAATTCTATTCTAAGTCGGAGAATGCCCATGAAGAGGGTCTTATTACAGAATCCGCAGTTTTTTTAGTAGCCCTAGACAGATCATTGCTAAGAGCAGAGCAGGTAAAGCTTTTCTTGCTAATCAGGTGCTATCATCGTATTCTAATGATGATCTCGTCTCCCTTTCTGCTTGAAAGCTTGAAAGAGGTATTCACTCTAATAAGGCATTCATGAGTTTACCTTTAACCTGTAACTGGACTAACCTCGCCTTCCCCTAACTCTACTCTTGACAGCTTATTGCGTGCTCAGAGGAAGTAACCCTTATTGGTCTTGCACACTAACTGAAGCTTAGAAGGTTGATTTTTGCTTATCGCCCTTTCGTCCCGTGCTCTTGCTTGATTTTCTTTTTCGAATGAATCTGTTCTGAGAGTACCTACGACTGCAATGCAAACTCTTTCATGCTTCAATCGAGAATGCTTGCTGGCTAGCTCGTGCAATCAACGATAAAATCCTTCGCCTTAGTAAGCTAGCTTTGGTTGCTAAGCAAGCCTGGTTCTCCGGGCACTACGGTAAGACGTGAATCGATCATGACGAGAATGGACTTCTCCGTAATGTAATAGAAGAGTCACAGTCCAGTTCCCCGGTTTAAGCTTGCTGATTAGGGTTGGCAGCAAGGAGATATTAATTCAATTCAGGCGGGTAAAGGCTTGGCTTGACTCCTGGTCGGGTCGGAGGCGAAGACTGGCATGAAGTACACGGAGCGGAGTGACCTTGGTGTCCTAATAACAGATACACTCGATTTCCCCTCTATGGTAAAGGCCCGATGGGGCAAATAACATGGCCCGATGGGGCATGGACATGAAAACACAAAGTGTTAAGTCGACCTTCGGTCTTCAGCCGACACAACGCGGCACCCGGACCACAAAATAACCCCGAAACACGAAAACAGATGCACGCTTTAACTAACCTTTTTCCATGAAGTTGATCAACCCCTGATGATTCACCCAGACGAATCCTGCAAAACATGGAATCGGGGCGTCGCCCGGTTCAATAACAAGGAGTTCGCCCGAAAGATCTAGCTTATAAAGGAAACCCTCAATCTCGTCGACTTCCAAAGGGGCAGACAGTGGAAAAGAGAGAAAGGTTTCATAGAGAAACCTCGCATAGGAAACGTCAGGAAAAGAGCGCATAAACTCTCGATCGAAGTCATCGAGTAAGAAATTCACTAATACGTCCGTTAGAGGGCCCACAGGCGGTATACCAACCCCCACTGACGAGGACCAGTCTTCCCCCTTTTCGTCTAATATTTAGAATGTTATAAAAGACGAAATGAATGCTAAAACGGATTTCTCGCTCACCGCAAGCTCCATCTTTCTTAAGAGATGAGAGCGAGAAATGGTAGCTAAGGAAGAATAAAGATTTAGATAAAAAAGCGCTTCCACTTTGCCTCGCATTGAGCACAAAAATCTCTCTGAGTGCTTTTTCTATAAAAAAAAAAAAGGCATAAGATTCATTGACAAATAAAGAAGAATTCTCAAAATGCAAAGTTAGGATATGCGCAAGACGAGATTATCGTTCATTGCGGGACGAACGACCCAAGAGTCCTTGGTAAATTCCGGAATTTGGAGAGCATGGAAAAGCCCCATTCGGGAGTGGGCGCCTGGCCGGATTTCCAGGATGATTGGTGAAAAGGTATACTCCCCCTTAAGTACTCTCCACTGAATATCGCGAACTGTAGATAGATCCATCGATGCAAATCAACTTTTTTTAAATTTACCATTGTAAACCTTGCCCAACCAAGATAGGAAACTCACTACGATGAACCTTGGTAAGTAGACAGATCCTTATCTATTTCCGGAATTCAAGGGCGATTGGCAGCTTCCTCTCTTATTAATGTAATGCTTAGATTAGAGAGAATTTGCTATCCACGGATAGAGCCCGAGTTTGAGGAAGACAGTCCCTCTTAGTATCATTTCAAAGGGGTGCTTGCTCTTGCACCAAGTGCGTCAGCATGCTTTCTATCCATTGAGCAAGGGTTGTAATTGTATAGCAGTATCTGAAAACATATCTTGAGGGTGCCCTAAAGCGCTCATGCTATCATCTTTTCATATAGAAAGCAAAAGAGTGATCTCCTAGAATAGGATCGTCGAGAAGCCTTTATTGATTGTTTTGAAGCACTTTTGCCTTCCTTCGGAAGAAGCCTATCTGTCTATTGACCTTTCTTCTTAACCATATCAAAATGGCCTTTGTTAAGCATCAGACCTTTTACTTGCTTGTGGAATTTTAGGGTCATAGGCTTCCATTTATGAAAGCTGGGAACGAAAAATCTAGGAATTTCTCTGGATTGATTTCCCCCTACAGGGGTTTCATCAACGCTGGCCAATCGGCTTCCTTAGCCTTAGGTTGAGAAAGCTTAGTTTGATTTTCAAGCCCAATTCCGTTTCCGAATCCTTTTTTCAAAGGTTCCCAGGTCCGGATCCCTTTCTTCAAAAGCAAAAGAAGAGTTTCTTTATTCGCTTCAAAAAAGTTGCCGAATCAAAAGCCAACGAGCAACCTTGGTGGAAAAGGCCATAAAAGGGGGATGAAGCTGTTAATCGGATCGGGCACAAGCCCAAGGAATGAAGTCCGCTCAATGTATGTAGGGCGCCACCTTTTATTAGAATTAGGGGTAACCGCATCTAATGAAGCAAGACAATTCAATGAAGCAGTAGCCCGCTTCAGCGATAGCAAACTCTTTTTATCCTCCTTCTACTAGGGCTCTTTCTCCTCTCCCGTTGGTCGAGCGTCTTCAAACCTTCGAATTCTATTGATCAAACCATGGCACTCGAGGGCAGAAGATACAGATAAAGATTTGTCTTATTTGCCAATAGGCACCCTTGTTCTGCGGCTTCTTAGGAGACCTTTTTGCCCACTTTCCACTTTGAGTATCCGAATTGATTATTGATTCCTTTTCATGAAAAACCATACTTCCTTAAGGGAAACGGAGAGAAAAAAGAGTGGCCGTGTAGGAGTACTGCTATGGGAGCTGGTCCCGATCGGTCTGAAACTGAACTAATGGAATTTACATTATGAGAGAGGCAGGGGAGAAGAAAGAAGTAGGGCTAACCCGAGATCCCTTAGTGTAAAACTTCTTGCCGACATGGCGACTGGAACATTTCCATACTTTCCACACCCACTAGCTATTTATGCACCTTTCTAGTCGACATAGAATCCCTGAGTTTGCACAGCATTTATTCCCTAGAGCTTGGCTCTTTGCTTTGTACCCGACTTCCGATTCGTTGAACCCCTGTTCTGACAAACATTTAAACTAGCAGTCCCCTTCACCGGGACTCTCTATTCACATTCACTGAAAGAGCGTGGTTCACCGCCTTGCCTCAATGTCGCAGACTCGAAAACTCTCCTTCATGCCCCTGCACGCCCATACTCATCCACACATCTTCCTTACTTTTCGTTCAATCCCTAGCAACTCCATTCTGATCTTAGGCTGGTGTTTACCGCTTCTTTTTTTTCTACCGTGTCGTAGAACCTACTGAAGACTTTCCCTGGTCTTTCCTTTTCTCAATCGGAATGATGAATGAGTCCTATGCTCTCTTCCTCAGAAGCGAGACTCACACCTATTCGTCAGTATAGATTTCAGAAGGAAAGAGTTGACTCGAAGCACATATTTCCTTTCGCTACGCCCCTCCTTCTTTCCCTATCCGTGCTTTGATAAATGAGTTTCCAGGAAGTGAGTGACCTAATCTAATAGGAGTGACTGTGGCCAAGCAAGCAGAAGGTTACAGGCTAGCGGGGTAGTTTACTTTGATCCGAAAAGAATGGGATTGACAGCTTTGGTTGGTATTCGTAAGCCGAGATCCACTATTAAGTTAGAGAGTTTGGCATTGCATTGAGTAAGCGCTTTCAGGCAAATGCTTATATAAGAGAATCCCGGGAGAAAGCAATTTCAGTTAACTCTGAATCTGAACTCAATGATTGCAAGTTCAAGATCAGCTTTTCAATGAAACTCTGCCTTTCCACGAAGCGCAAGCAGGAATCAGACATTCAAGGTACCACCTTAACGGACTCCTATCATCATATGGTTTTTTTGAATACCTTCATTTCATTCCCTGCGAGGTCTAACGATGAGAGAGTGCTCCGGAAATAGAAGAGCAAATAAGAATGATTTTGCCCACTTGCTTTACTCCGCTAGCTTTCCTAAAAGATCTAGTTTCAAAAGGGGCTTTCGATTCGATAGAGTAAGATACGGCTTTTGAAAGACTTTCAAACTAACTGGCCCTAGCTTGAAAAAATAAATATACCACCTAATACAACTTTCAATAACTATTCCTGCGCTTACCCTGCGGTGACACAGAACATAGAAAGGCTGGAGGAACAGGCATACTTTAAAAAAAAAGGAGGATTCACTTATTAACCCGCAATCTATTACCTATCAACTTATCCAAGCCTAGATTGGCTTCCTAGCTATGAACTCATACTAGATGGACTTAGCACTGTAATTATCCCTTGATCTATATGGATAGCTTCAAAACTGACTTGCTCTAGAGCTTTAGAACCCGTGGAACCTGCTATCCCAGATTTCAATATTGCTGCTTTTGCCCTTCCTTCACTCCTGAACTACTCACTTTATCCTCCAATGGATAAAATCCCGCTTTCAACCTATATGGTTATACTTTTCTCCTGCTTTTAAAGAAAGCAAGCCAGGGAAAGAAAGCTTCATTAAAAGTATGTACGTCCACGCCACGCGCTTTCCTACGGGTCTCCATACATTCTCTTCTTCATACTTAGCTTGATTACGATGTAATCTGACATAGTTTGCGAGTCGGTTAGTAAAGAATGGGATCATGCTGCCTTCTCTGCTTTCCGTTAATTTCCGCCCCCGAACATGCTTGCGGAGGTCTTTGTGGGGTCTTGGCCTACTCTCTGAAAGGAATTATCGTCCTCATCCTGCTTGCCTCAGTTAAGGCTAGCAAGCTAGCTCAAGAATGCCTCTTTATATACGCAATTGGTTTGACACCATCCCGATAACCCTGGTTCAACACTCATAAGGCTAACTATTACTATTGAACACCCCCTCCTTTCTAATGACTAGCATTGGCAGATATTAACTAAGACTAGAGTGGCTCCTAGTCTCTTTGTAGCGGTAGATCCCCAATAAGACTTAACTAAGTGGAATTGGGATCGAGGAAATGGGAGTTGCGGGATAGGGCGGGCCCTCCCCTGAGCTCCCCTTATAGAAGTAATGTAAGGATGACACGAGCTGCGGTGTTGTTTGCTGTTGCACCGCGCCGAATGAAAAAAAAGTCTTTCCCATCCATTTCTGGAGTAACCCTTCCAGGGTCTCTTCCTCCCATTATACAACAAACAAATACTCATCGGCCAAGCATTATTAGAGTAGCCTGAGGATTGGTTCCCGGCGATACGGTAAATGTTGAGCCATTTTCAACTCGGCATGAACCAATACCAATGACACGGTAATCACGATCAACCACTTTCCCTACAAAACAGCTCCCATGTTAGGACCATATAGTGCTAACAGTGCGACGACAAAACTCAGCCATTTGAAGATAGTTGGATTGATCAACAGGCAGTGCAGGCCCCACGAATCTGAAGTTTCGAGCTCAAAACCTTTCATGTTCCATGAAGTCCTCCATGGCTCGGCTCCTTAGTACATCTCTAATCTTTCTTGTCCCATTGACACACCTTTCCACATCAAGAGGATTTCTAAAGTAATTGAACCTAACTATAGGGTTCACTATAACATCTGTTGAAGCTAACCTTAATGAGCCAGTGGAGAGTGGACCAACAATATTCTCCATGAGGGTGGCCACCGTGAGATACAAAGGAGAGGAAGGTGTTCTGATGAAGACAGAGCGAGCAGGTGATGCAGGATTAGATGACGCTTTCGACAGCAGGAAATTGGCGATACTCCTGTGCAGTCTGAGCCGGGCCAGCAAACGATCGCGGATTCGATCGCAGGTGCTGTAGCACATGGCTGACTCCGAGTGGCCTACATATACATATAGAAGTAGGGCACCATGTCTGAAAGGAACTGTGGCCTACCCGCCCTGAGAGACCCCCTTCTCAGGAACAACCGGTAACTTAAGACCAGCGGATCGGGGAAGGGAGGATACGAGAGAGAAGACTATCTGGGGGTTGATAGTAATCTCATACCTTTCGGTAGTCTATTTTCGAGGTCATACACAATTACACTGTCCTCCGCTTCGGTCCGACATAAAGTAAAGGGGCCAACCCGAACACACAGGTTATCGCTACGCTTAGATTTCTGAAGAACAAGTAGTCCTTTCTTTACTCCCCGAACTTCGCATCGCTTGCTCTACTTCCCACCATATTCCATATTTCTCTACTCCTTCCTTTATAATCCTCGAATAGTAACTCGTGGACTATAAATCCCTTCCTTTTTTCTAAGTAGAGCCCTACTGGTCTGGTATAGTATAGAGCGAACCCTGAAAGCCGTATGGAGCCCTTTCGCATCGTCGGCATGCTCTCTTCCAGCTCCCCCTTTTATCCGTTTTCGAAGGAAGCCCAAGAGAGCGGGGCCTCCGTATCGGTGTCCTATACCCTTAGGCATGGCACGCCACCCGCACACAGACCCGCCCCTATGAAACCCCCTCATGCCAACCAGGGAGGGGCTCTCTCTGAACAACCAACGGAGCAGAAGGCGGTGCGGGAAAATCCAAGCGACAGAGCCGATTCTTAAGTACCCGGCCAGTATAACCTAATCGATCTAGTTAACTTCAATGATAGAAAGAATGCCTATCTTCATCTCCCATCGAAGGGACGTTCCGCTTGAGCCATTAATTCATCCCAATAACCTGTAATGAAGGAGACAGCGCCCGCCCGACTGTGTGGGTTAAAGATGCAATCCCCTACCAACATACATGGAAAGATCGAATTGAAAGCAAGAACATCAAGAACATAGGCACATCAAAACGAAGGAACTGAGACCAGGCGCATCAAAAGAAAGATCTAAATGCCGAAGATTTATTAGGAAGATCAGATTTCGAAAGTCAACGAGCGAGGCGCCGGAAGAAGAGAATTAGGAATAGGACTACTAGTAGAGCTGACCCGAAGCCCATCCCTAATTCGGAAGGTTATTCAAAGACCAATTTCCGCATGAAAGAAAGAAAACGGAACGAAGGACCCAATCGATCAACTTCTAGGAAAGGAAAAAAATAAGTACCGATCTTCGCGTCACCTCACCTCCTTCGGACCCTTGTCTTGCTTGGGCTAATTAGATATCCCAATTCGGAGTAAGCAGCCCGTTAATGAAAGTGCGATCCCATGATGTCGAGCAAGATGACTCGTCCCCTCACTAAAGATAGAATGACCGGGGATTGAACCTACAGTAGATAGATCAGAAGGAACTTCAATAGTAGGTACATCAAGAATGGAACCCTAAATACCGACGTGAAGGTGGATACCGAGAGAGAATCGAGCTGAGAACCCTATGACTGGCAGATGTACTGAACCTCGACCGGGAAAGCATTCGATCCCGCCGAAGATCGAGTAGGAAGAGAGGAGACGATCGTCTTCTCTCAGTTCGATGGCTTCATTGCAAAAAGTAGCTAAGTAGCTCCGAGGGTTTCCTTTCCCTTCTTACCTTGTTTATATGGGTATGACATAACCTGGGGGAAAGCTTGCTCAGAAGCAACCTGAGTTCACCGGAGAGAGCTCATAAGGCACCACCAAGACATCCAACTGTCTCAAACTCATGATTGATGGTGACCGCACTTTTACCATACCATAATAGGCTGGGCTGGGCGTCTATAAAAAACATCATGCCACCTGGTACGACTGGGGATTGAGGTTAGGTTTTTTTACTCTAGTAAGGAACTAGCGGATCACTTCAATCCAATAAAGTCGCTTGCCTGCCGATCCGAGGGGAAAAAGTCTCGGGCTTAGAGGTATGGATGGTCCCCACTAAGGCTTGCCTACTGCTTTGTTACCAGAGCTGGATCGATTTAATCTTTTCCTAGTACCCATGCTCCTATTACTACTTCTGCTGCTATTCTGACTCCCATGGATGGTTATGGTGGTTCCCCAGCTGCTGCTCCTACTCCTTTTGCTGGTGCCAAATCAGGTGACTTTGAAGTTGACGCTTGCCCAGTAGGCAGTTAGATGTAACCATGCTGGCAGTACTATGATAGCCTTAGAGCGCAGATGTCTCTGTCCCTAGGAACGTGATGCTTAGGTGCGAGGTTGAGATGACGGAAAGACAGAAGAGGATAAGCAGCTGTAAACAGGGCATGCCACAGCTGTCTTGGGCTATTGTCTTATAATACAATTACGCAGTGGTAGCAAGCAGCTCTTTAAGCAGCAGGTTTGAATCGATCAAATGTGAACTATGAGACGCTTGCATTTGCCGGGACATTATATGCTCTTTTTCTGTCGTCACACCAGGGATTTGACCCTGAAGTAGAGAGTAAGGGCTGGTCTTCATCTCAGAGGAAAGAAGCTGGCATGGGTGTCTCTTCATTGTAGTAGCTTTACCCGGACCGGCACGAACGGACTTTATTTGATCATCATTTTCTATGCGAATGCTCGATCTCCCGCTTGTGTTGAACGATCTCAAAACACTGACGGGGACAGGTAGATCTGTACCACTTTACGGTTCAACCCTCTTCTTGGTGACGGAGATAGGCAACTAGGATAGACAGGACGAGCGACAGCAGACTAATTAGCAAGGACAAGCGCAAATCTCTCTTGGACGAGCATGTCCACTAGGTAAAATGATGATAGGATACGACCAGCACACCTCGTGGCGGCCCATCTTCCGGTGTGGTGACATGACATAGCTTAGCCTTAGAGAACTTTTGATCTTAGCACTCTCGTGAATATGGTCAAAATGCTACCCTTCTTATTGGCGCATCGGATAAGAACAAGAGTGAAAAGGTATTTCGTGACATCATCGATCAGACCTGGCTTTTCAACTTCTTTGATTGATCTGCTTTGTTTAATTTGATTCAAATTCGAGCTATATGAGACTGACGTTATTTAGGACAGGAAGAGCAGAAGAGGGAAGGCGGGAAGGAAGAGAGACTGACTTTTTAATCAGTCTCTCTTTCTACGAGAGTTTGATAGGGGTTTTTTGAGACGCTTACACTTTTATTACGCTATCCTACCAGAAGGACTCAAACACTTTCGGCGCCAGAGCCATAGCAAAAGCACTGCACTCTGGAATCTTTTTCTTTCAATCTTATCTAACCATTTAGTTGATCTAGACCAAATAGAGATGACAGACAATTCTTATTCAATGAAACCGGTATTCCTAACGTAGAGCTACGGTCTTTCTTTTTTTACTCCTTTTTTAGTTTTTTAGGAGAATTGTCCAACTCTATAAGCACTGCTTTCTTTCCCTTGGCGCCCTTGTAGACTACTTACTATATGAGAGAAAAAGCTCTATTAGCGAATAAACTAGCTTTATAAAGTAAAGCTCACACTATAAATTTCTCATCATTGGAGGCGAGTTTTTCTCTTTCTATGTTATATATACTTGTATGTAACTATGGATAGTGACGATATTCAACTGGTCTCACCTTTCGATAACTTCCTTGGCAAATTGAAACTCATGTCTTTCCTTAATCAGTTACTTGCCCCCTTCTCCTACTATTGATTCAATTCCAAAGATGGAGGAAGTGTTACCCAGCGTCGAAGATAAAACCTTTTCCTCCAAGTCTACTATCTATCGTCAATCATTCTCTTCCTTTTGTACAGCTTTTAGTCAGCATGAAAGTAAGCGAGAGCAGGTAGTATGAACTAACGAGAACTATAGCTCTTAAAAGCATCGAGAAAGAGGAGTGGAACAAAGACCTTCCCAGTCTATCGGGACTCTACCTCTTTGGTTTATTCTTGCCCTGGGCTTAACTCTATGAATCCCGGGAATCTTTCCTTCGCTCTCCTACCCCCCCTTTCTTTATTCTGTCTAGGCGACATAAATGTCTTTCAATGGGTCTTATGTCACCTCTCCTATTGTCGTGAGCATGAAACCATCAAGAGTCAAAGCTGAGACAAGGCTAATCGTGATGTCTTACTCTATTATAATGGATACCCTCGCTTACTTTAAGCTGGGTTGCCCATGTTCGAAGATCTGTAGTTTCGATAGCAATTCCTCTTTGTTTACATGCTACCCTCACCCCAGGTAAACCGAACCCGTAAATTTTACTTTATCGGAGTTCCTTCTTTCTTTTGCCTCCCCAATCAGATCTAACTGGCTGGCACTCCCGGATTGGCTGCTTTCTTACTTCTTTTATGTCAACTAAGACATATATCAAAACGGCATGAAATGAAAGCCTACCTAACCTATAAAGGGTTTGTACCAGTACTTCTTGAAACTCCAGTTTTCCAATGCTTGTTTTCGTCCCCTGCTTGGCCAATTCAGATTCAACAAAGACCTTCCCTACTCAGTTTGTTTGCCAATGCGTGAACTTCTTTTTTTTCTGGGCAAAACCATGCTTCTTCCGCATCAACTGGTGATTCTCCCCTAAAGTTCAATCAGTTAATTAGTAAGTTCCGTCGCTCCCAACCAGTTCTTCTTCGACCGCGAGTGAACCATAGCCTTTTCCCGGAGATAGCCTTTTCTTTATTGTCAGGAGCTGTAAACAACATCTTCTTTTTGTTTACAGAGCTTAGTCCTTATTCTCTTCCTCTATCTAAGTGAAGAATTTCTTCTTCAATCGTTCTTCGCCAAGAGTTGTTTGAATCCAAGGAGAGTTTTCAAGTGGTCAAGCAAGTCCGAAAGTCATCGGGTAAGGTTTTATAGTTCCAGGTTAAACGTACTAAATCTTATTAGCTTATTGCCATTGGAGTGAAATCCTGTCCCAAAGTAGTGAGAGAAGGATTTGCTTCTCTTAAAAGAAATCGAATTTTAGAATAGAAAGACTTGGCTGAGGCAGAACCAGGAATAGCCATTTCGCTATCGCCTGCTAACTCGTTTAAAGAAAGTCAACCCATGCGCCAATCGACGGTTCCGAGTTCGTTCTATTAATATTAAAAGAAAAAGTAGCCGGGCTCTGTCGGGCGATTCCTCTTTGAGCGATTTGGCTTGGCCACTGCCACTAAATAAATAGTTTAGTGATGGCTTTTGACCAAGATAACGAGCTAGCCACAAAAGCTATCACTGAAAGAAGGTAACCCGAAGCAGACAAATGAAGTCGAATTGGCCTAGCCTAACGGTTCTCAAGAGAATTCCTAGTTCGTGCTAAGCTAAGGCTCAGCCCGGTTATAGCATTTGAAAGAGCAGCAGATTCGTTCACAAGATCTGAAAGCATTCGTTCCGAGTCGACAAGGGGCAGAAGAGCTTACTCAAACATTCCCATAGTCACAAACGAAAGCTTTGCCAAAGCAGAGAAAGCATCATCAACAGAAGACAGCGAACAAATTTGATCTACCAGAATGTAGATCTTTTCAATATGAAAAAGGAAATTAGAAAAGGTTCCTATAAGTTATCTCAATTACAAGTAAAATCGGTGCGAAGCGTTTTTGACTCGTTGAGCTTTATATGCTTCAAGCGCAAGAAGTCCGAAAATCCTAGAATCAGAATCCCAGGACAGTTACATTTCCATTCGTCCCTTCTATGCCAGTTCCCATCGATGGGATAAGGGTTTGGGATTTGGAGTTGAGGATTTGATCCCATCCCTTTATTTAGAGGGGAGTAACTTGACTTCAAGCCGAAAGCCAGTCAACCTCCGCACCAGAAGACGAATCCGAAGAGTCTGAAAGCAAAGATGCTTGACTAAAGCTAAACTAAAGGTAGGACTGCCTGGCAGCTCTATCTACTTTTTCTTTAGGAGCGAGATCGAAGTAAGAGGAGTTTCACGCTAATTGACTAACTATATAAAGTGGGGAACTAAACCAATAAGAATAAGGAGTGGCAAGAAAGAGAGCATCCCAAAGCCAAAGCAAGAAGAGCTGACTCTTGAACATGACAAATCGCTGAGTCAATTACGAAAAAGGAAGTTAGATTTCTGAGATGAGAAAGATTTCAATCCGATAAAAAGGTGCTCGCACCGATTCGATTACTTGCTGAACCCAGCCTAGCCCGAGATAAGGTAAAGGCTTGCCACCGGGATCATCCTGCCTTCCCGTTAGTTTAACTCGCGTCGAGTGGCAGTTTCAAGATCCACTTAGACTCTACCCATATAGTTTTGCATACAACAGTTAACAAGAATCCTATCATCCTAATGATAAGATCTTTTTCTTGCTATCTATCTTGCTTATATGGGGATATAATTGAATTGTAAGTACTTGAGATTCATTCTGCTAACTATCCTTTATTAAGATTAAGTCAGAATTCCCGCCTTAGCTGATCTTGACGGAGCTGAACAGCCTCATCATATCATTAAAGAAGTTAATATGAGAAGATAAAATGCTTAGAAGCTTCCTATGGAAAAGAACTGAAAATGAGAAGAGCTTTCTCCCGGTTAGCTGGACTAAAGTTTGTGTACCTAAGGGGGAGGGGAACTCGGTGTACGAAGGTTGGGAGACTGGAACCGTGCATCTTTGCTCAGCATGGTTCGACAAAAGAAAGATGTCTTCGTATAAAGAAGAAGCCTAGCTTCGAAGTTGCATGTGTTAAGCATTTAGTTTATGTAGCTGCATTTATAAAGACTAGCAGCATTTGTCCGCTTCTCTGACTCTGAAGACTTTCTTTCAGTTCGATGAGAATCAAAAAGATCTGCCACCGGTTACACAGGAATCGCCAGAATCACAAGCACCATCTCCAGCACTCAGGGCGCCTGAGCAAGAGCAGGCTGCCTCGAAGAAAGGGTCGGGAATAAGGTTTGCCCTCTGTCACCACTTTGTAGTGTGGTGTGCAGCTGAGGAGAAAAACCCCGGGATTACACCCTCCTTGGCTTGGTGACGACATCGTCATCGGGCTGTAGCTGCACGTTATCGTGAGTGGGTCAATGACTTGGGGGTCAAAATCAATATCTTAGAATAAGAAGACGCACGAGGAAATGGAATAATCGGGCAAGGCGGTCTTTATCGTTACTTTGACGGCTGTTTGCCCTTTTCTGACCGAAATAGAAGAGCAGGTCTCGTGCCTGGGAGATTTTTCCAAATCTTCATTCTAAAAGGCGAGAATCCCTAACGAATAGAGCCGGCAGGAACATAACTAGCTGCGACGCAGCAAAACAATTTCATTGCCTCGATCTGGTAAGCACTCTTCTGAGACTAGAGATTGACTATCTATTGGATTGTCCGCCCCAACCTTTACAGCTCCCTAAATATCGAACTCAATCATCGAAAGGGCAACTGGATCAACATCAGACCTTCTCGGGACCCTAAACTCAAGTTTGATAGCTTAAATCAAGCAGTAAAGTTCGAAATCTTCTACAGAAAGTAGTTCCACCAGTAGCACGCTTTCAATGGCTTGAAAGCCAGTAAGAGCTGCAAGCGAATTCCCAATTATCTTACACTTGATTAAGGAAGGAAATTCCACTCAAACCCTTGGGACTGCAACTGGAAGAAAGAGTTCCAATCGCTCTAAGGGATCCCCATTCGCTCAGCTGGATAGGAAGTATGAAGAGTCAACTAATGGGGGAACTGGCTTCTTAGCCAGCTTTGTCTTAAGCATATCGTATTGCGCAGTCCTATACCCGATCTCAGCTAGAAGAAGATAAGGAGAAGAAGAGGAATCACCCGCCGCTTCAATCTCTAAGTAAAGAAAGAAGAGAATTACCTTGACTTTTCAGCGGACAGATGCCATCGAATCCCATTTGACTTTGCTGTAGGAAAGGAGAAGCCCTTTTTCTTTTAAAGCTACTTCGGGATATCGAGCAGGCTCTTGGACACGGGATAGGGAGAGCTTCTTCTTCTCTCAGTCAAATCATTCCTTTTCTCTTTAGTATAGCCAGCTCCCATACTCTCCTGCAACGTCAGCTCTTTGAATGAAACTCTGCAACTCTTTTGCTTAGTCGAGCATCCGCACCTCTGCTTGAAGAAGATTCACTTGCAACTTCATCTACTGAAATTGACATATTACACAAAACTCTCCTACTCCTACTCTAGCTACTACTTTTTGCCCTTAACTTACTTAAGATTTCACGGCCTTCCGCTACGCCCCTCAGCACTCGAAATCTCATTAAGAGAAGTAAGGTAGAAAAGAGGACATGAAAAATTGCTTAGATTGTCAGAGCAGGTCTAAGCTTATAGGCGGTAGCTAAGAAGTTCTTTCTTGCACATTGCTTAACACATGCAATTCGAGCAACACTAAGAGACAGGCGTCAAAACCAAATGACTCAGGGCATCTCCAATCGGTGGCCTTGGGAGCTCCTGGTCGAGGAGTTTGCTGCTTCCTGCGGAAGTCTAAGGCTGATCCCTGCTGCTAGTGTAATTTATTCTAAGGCTCTTCGAGTTTATTCACTCTCTGCTAATCCCTTACGAGTCTCAAGACTCTTCGGTCACCGGAAAGTAGTTCTTTTCTATCCGGGCTGGCCCGCTATAGAGAGGTATTGTCGGCTTATGGGGGTATACATCTGGATATGACTTAAGAATCCACCTTCCCTTTCTCTTTGTCTGAGCACAAGTCTTAATCTTAAGGGTACGGTTATTACGCAGCAAGATCTTTTCCCCACTAGATCTCTGAGGGACAACTCCTTCACTTTGAAAGCTACGCCCTTCTGATAGGCAACTAAGAATGGCAGTTATCTCCGCCTATTCCTCCTTATTGGTTGAGAACGGAAAAGCCTTCTTTTCCCGCTTTGAAGATGACCCTTTAAGCACAAGTGCTGCTGGTCTAGCGATCCCTCCTAGCCGCCGCCTGGAGTGCAGCCTGCCTGCTGAAGACCGTAAGTAACTCAGTGCTCCATACGAGAGTGCACAATAATACGAATTCGTACTCCACCTGCTGACTGAAATTGCGTATAGAAAGATTCATGTGCAGTCGCTGAAGGCCTTGGTCGGTCCACGCCTACACTGCTGTCGCTGAAGGCCACGCCTAGACGAAGTTCAAAGCCAGCTCCTTTTCTTATCTTATAGATTTTCGTTTCGACGGATAAAGCAGCCGAGTTATAAAGCTGGAGTTCTTGCCTTGACTTCTGGGTCTCCTTTCCTTTTGCGCAATCCTAACTCAATTCGTTTTCACTGGGAAGAACTCCTGGTTCATTCATTAGAAAAAAAACCGGCTTTAGCGCTTGGTCGCAGCTCTATTATTAGCTCCACCGGGAAAGGCTTATCTAACTCATGAACTTCCAGGGCGGGTTGAAAAACGTGTCAACGGGCATGTGAAAAGGATATGATTGTACGTTGAGGTCATTAATGAATGTTTTATTAAAAACCTAAGATCTGTTATGTTAACGGTTGATATCAGAGCTCTTTCCTTCTTACCGTTTATCATAGCTATGATTAGTATCGATAAAGGGGTACTTTCTTCAGAAAGTCGAAACTCCAGCCATTAGACTCAATGGCTTGCCGAACAGAGATATGCTCTAAAACCCGATACTGATTCCCGGTTTACAGAGAGGGACATTAAAGAAGGGGCTTTGGCTCGTATCCTTTGCGCGCTTACTGCGATGGTTGTACTCCGTGATTCTTCTACTTCTTTTCCATCCCCGCTCGTTCTCTCTTGCTCTATCAAAGAAATTGAATGTACTGGTATCGTATATAAGAGAAAGATAGCATTTTAGGAGTTATTTATATCTATTACGAAATATCATAAGAGAAGTGCGAAAGGAGTTAGTGAGCAATGACATCTGCGGGGAATAGGCTTGCTTCTTCCTAACGATCGGGTGGTCCCTCCTTCTTCCTGTTCACCGCCGGCTCACCCACTGCAGCTTTCATAGATGTCGTGCGAAGGGACAGAGCTAATGGATGTCTATTCCGTTCTCCCGCGGAAGCTCCTGCTCAAGAGTTCAAACAGACAGAAGAGAGTCCTGCTACTGAAAAAAGTCCATACCATGGGATTCAAACAAAGGGGATTTATTCACGAATACGATTTAAAGCTTTCCTATTACTGATGGTAAGCGGGCCGGGTGGCTTCCTTTCCCGATTGAAAGCTGTTTCGGTGGAGGGGCGAAGCTGCCGGCACTCTATCACAGTGGGTCGCAATGAAAAGATTCAAGCAGTCTCGACCCCGCAAAGCTAGAAGTCGATCCAGCAGTAGCACCACCAGTGGCATCGTAGATATCAGAGCTATCTATTTAAGCTAAAGCTGCACAAGCATTCAATCATAAGACTTGATCCAACGACACATTCAAAGAAAGAATCGTAGGGCTGACTAACTCGGAAATGGCCTTACCCGCGCTTAGCACACTTCATTCCAAGACTCGAATTATAGACAAAGAGGAATAGAAAGCAGCGAAGGCCTTTACTGATACGGCTTATCGGATGAAAGGATGATAGGATTTGACTCATCAGTTTGAGGCCTTAGACTGGGGTGGTGATCTAAGTAGTTAAGCTTTCGTTCTTCTTCGAAGACGTCGAATCCTAAGATCTAAGATAATAGAAAGGAAGCGATCAGCTAAAATAGTATTCTCGGAGAGAACCTCCCACACAGGGAATGCATACTGGCCTAACGGTTTGCTCTTAGCACACAAGTAGTTGAAGGTTGTCCCAAGGGTGCCAACTTCAGAAGATGCAGAAAGACCTTACAGCCTCAGCGGGTGAACCCATGGTCTAACGCGAGCGGGAGCTGGAGAGAGCGGATAGCCTAAAAAAGAATCTCCGCCTTCCGACTGATACACAGGTATCAGAAATCTCATAGTCAACAGTAATTGGCGATACGACTAGAGCGAAGTAGCGATAAGGTTTATAACTACTAGTCTCAGGCAAGCAACCAGCTCCAGGTAAGGTAATTTGAATTTCTTCGGCTGATGCTTCAAATGCAAATAAAATAGTTGAGTTTCGTAGATCAGCTGAGCATGAAGTGAAGCGTGGGACTAGAGAAGGGAGTCGGTGATTCAGTTCCCTCTCCTAAAGGCCCTTTGTCTTAGACTCACATGCAATCGAAGCAGCTCTCTATCAAGATCATGTTACTACAGTTCTGTTTACAGGCAAAGGAAAGAATTGCCGTCCAACAGAGATCCCGAACCACAGCTCTAAATCCTAGGCATATGTATCCGTATCGGATGAACATAAGGCAGAGGCCATACTCTTTCTAGTTGAAGGTAGACCTAAAGCTTTAAGCCAGCGCTCCGACCCAAAGAGACGCATCCATCCATACAAAGAATCAATCGAAAGAGGCAAGTACACAGAGGTTGAAGCTAAGACTGGCAGATTAGGACAAGAGGAATTTAACTCTTGATCTTTTTTCGATAAAGAAAGGAAGTTTTTCCAACTAATACGAAGATCGAGATTGAAAACCCTCCCCTCCGTCGTTATAGGAACAAGCGTAAAACTCCGAGATCTTACTTCGCTCCAGGAATCTCTTTCTATTACGACCAATGGGACTAGATATCATAGCATACATCATACATAGACCAACCCGCTGTAACCGATGACATCGATGCCGCGTTAAGTGAGGATGGACACCGCCAAAAGACCAAAACGAGCTTTTGCTCAAGCCGAGCTGGGTGTGTGACTCTCACATCCGTGGGCAGAGTTAGAATTTTTCTTAGTGCGGTAGGTAGAGCTGCTTTTCACGAACAGAAAGTGAAAAAAGACTCCCCTTTTGAACTCTACAGCAAAAGAAGGGGGTATTCTTGAGCAAGCACACCATATAGCTACGTGAGCGATACGGCTGCTATCTCCGATAACACCTACAAGCAACGTAAAACAACTCATAGAACATCCTTTATAAGAAGGAGCTCAATTGAAGAAGAAGTATCGAATGAATAAAGCTCTGAAGGCAAGTTAGGAAGGCTAGGAAGTGACGACCTCTTAGCAGAAAAGTCCGGTCCGCCGTAGCTTTGGTTTGGGATTATCTTACTCTTTTCGGGCCGCACATTAGCAATAGTGAGCCTCTTGGAGTTGGAAGCCTTAGGCGAGTTCTTTTCCACTTCTACCTAATAAATTTTAATAATAAATAGATTATTTGTTTTCGCATTCCCATCTCTATTAAGAGCTTGACGGACGCTGGAATTAGAAAGAGTTCCGTAGAAAGAATTCAATCCTCAGCCGTAAGTAATTGTTAAAGATGTAGAGGGTGAGGTGAGTTAGATTAAGTCCTTTCCTCATCTCTTCATTTTTCTCAGTTGTATCGGTTCGGGCAAAGGCATTCTTTGCTTATAATTCGGAATCTGATTATTGTGAATATGCGGATGGGAGATTAAAAGGACTTCTTCCTTCCATTTAAGACCTTCGTTGACCCCGGCCGGAAGTAACTGAACTAGCCTAAAGGTTCACTCTTATCCTTTTATATAACCGAGGAACCCATTAAAGATCTAGTCAAGGTATGGAAGTATTCTACTTAATTGATTAGATAGGATATAGGGAACCAAAAAGGAGGCACCCGACCGAAGTGGCAGGATAGGAAACTATACTCTTATGATAGGTTGAGGTGAGAGTTTGAGGGATGGCGCATTCGCCGCTAAAGCCCCTTTAGCTTTTCGGTTCGTGATAGGAATGAACTGCTGCGATTCACTTCCTCTCCCGCCAATCCTTTGTAAAGCGGTATGCGGAAGGACTCTTCCTTTTCTTTTGTAGCTTGCTAGGACAGTGTGTGATGCTAAGGTAAGGACTCTTGTCTTAGGCAAGGAGCGGACAGAGAAGGGCCTTAAGCCAAGCGACGAAGGGTTGCAGCAGAATTTCTTGGGCATGAATCCAATGAGAATGAAGTTGTGCTAAATGAACGAGTTGTCCTAAATGCCCCTTTTTAGCTGTCGCAGGAAGTGGTGAGGGCTCAGGAAGTGAAGCAAACTCGACCAAAGCAAACACATAGACACCCAGACATGGGGCGTGGGTCTATCTAAAAATTTCAGCTGGCAGGCGACTGAGAGGGAACGTGTAACATTAGAGGTTTTCGACTGGGGTGAAGTCGTAATCTATTGGAAATTACCGATTCTCGGGTTTGACCTTAGCCCAGCCCAATTGAGTGAGACTTCCTTTTGTATTTTTTCGCATGGCGGGGTCTCCTGTCAGCCGCTAAAATCAATCAAAATCTATGCTGCTTAAAAAAGAATAGAATCCGGAAGTGACTCCCATACCTTTATAGCTAATGAATTCTATCTAATGATGGATTCTTCTCGGAATCAATGAACTCTGGCTCCTGGTATACTGACTGGTCCTAACGGACTAGGAAAAAAGCATGCTTTTCCCGCTTTTTACATGCTACACATGGGGATTCCCTTATTGTCTAAACGCGGTTTAGAAGCTAGTGGATCTGTCTTTTCATGCAAGTTAGTTTAGTCTCACAGAAAGAAGGTCTACTCGACTGGAATTAGGATACTCTTTCATTCAAAAAACCCTAGCCTCGAAATTTTGCGTTTTGATTTGAGAAGCATACCATTCCTATCGTCGAGAGCTGCTTTTCTCTCTCAGAGAGCGAAGCCTCGATACCTACAGTTTTGGTTTTGATGCTATAAGATCTGTCTCTTACATCACTGTGATCCATGTCCTTCTATCTTCCTTTCAGTCCGCATTTTCCCCATTAATTACCTATGAAAAAATCTATCTCAAGCTTTTTGGCGTCGCCATATCTTGCTGGACAGCCAGACAGATGTCCATTCAAAAGTGTAGCCATACTTAGGAGATCCGGATGATTGATGGAAGATGCCTAGCTAAGACCTACCCATAGCTTTAAAGAAAGGCTTGATTCACAGGAAACTTTGGAGAGGGTCGACCGGTCCATTTATCATCCCACCACTCACCCAATTGCAATTTAAGGTGAGCCGCAACAAGCCAACTATGTTAGAGAATGATTACCCCAGCTAATAGAAGGAGAAAGGGGATGACGAAGGCTAAGATAACTTGCCTTATCTCACTGCTTTCACTGGCTAAGATCATCAGATCACTTGATATTACTCCCCGCACCTATGGCATCCGTAGGACCGACTCCATTATGTCTATAGGTCTCCCTTTTTTCCAGCCTATCTATCTGCTGGCTTTATTCCTGCTACAGCTCTATCGGCATGGCATGTCCCATTGCAGCTAGCCATAAAGACGAGGTTTGTAGGTCGACAGGCAAAATGCAAGATAGAAGTAGTCTTACCAGTCTGATCTCCCGTGATCTATCGTTCCGAGCTAAGCTAACAAGGCTCCCTAGTGGAAGAAGCTCCGGTGAAATGAATTCTAGGACAATAAGCTCTAGGCTAGGCAAGCACATAAAGAAAGTTTCCTCCAAGTCCCATATAGGGGTGCCTCTGAGTTTAAAGCCAAAAGAACGGACAAAAGATCGTCTCGCTAACACTCACAGATCTCGCCCTTCGTCCTTAGACAAGCCGGGGAGTCTCGTAGAGACTACCTGAATTTCATTGTTAAGTAACTGTCTCAACTCCGATAGAGGATCCCTAAGTATCCTTTCATAACGTACCGCTTTGGCACCTAACCCATAGTTGTTCCTGAACTCCTTTCCTTCAAAACTCTTCCTCATGTCAAAACTGTTAAGTCCGTCTTGACATAGTCTTCCTCAGGTAAATGAATTGGGCATCTGAACCGTGCTTTCTTGAATCGGAAAATATAGGCCTATTTATGACCGAGCAACTCTTATACTACTACTTACCTCACCCTCCCTTATCACAACAAGGGCGAAGTCGCTGAAGCGAGTCTAAAGGCCAAAGAGTGATCTTTGAACGCTACTACGCATCCTTACTAATAGTATAGTGTAAGGTAGGTTTGGGTATAACCTGTTAAAGCTAAAAGAATAAAACGATTCTCACCCTTTATGGGGTCAGACCTTATTGGTACCCTAAACTCTTGTTTGAAAGCTTTCAAACCCCCCTCTGGGGAAAGATTGTTGAATAGGATACTGCTCTTGGGAAATTCATCCTTAGGGAAGGCGGTTAAAAAGAAAAAAAAGCGAGCTGGAAGGCGTGAGAAGCAACCTTTGAGTTTGGGCCTCTGCCTGGAAGAAATCCAAAGCATCCTGAAAAAAGCATAGGTAATAGAGAATGATTACCCTTTCTATGCCGTTCGTTATGCCTCTAACCGGCCTATAGGAACCAAGGTTTGACTCGAAGTTTTGCCTGTCCTCGCCTTAGACTACATCTATCTATCCTACCTAAACTATGCTGCGGGAGAAGGGATCTTAGCAATGGTCTATTTCTGCGCTTCCTTTTTCAATCTCATGGATAATGACGCTTTGACCCCGTCTACCATTTACTTAAGGAAGTTGCTACTTGCTTCCTAGGTTCAAAAACTGCGCTAAGATTCTATAGTAGCACCAGTATCTTCTTCCATACTCATGCTCAAGCATAGAAGCTAAAGTAGCTAAAGCGCGACGAGACTGACTTGGCTGGGCTGGCCAAAGCATTTCAGTACGGAATCATCTCCAAAGAGCTTAGAAGATGTTCTTGTATTCCTTGCACTCTCTCCCTTATAACTAAATCAGTCTGATATTATCATACGTTAAGATCCTAGCTCTCTTCCTTCGGAGCCTTCGAGATCTTCCTTTTCCAGGTTCATAATGAGACTGAGCAAAGCATGAAATGCTAAGTCGGAAAAAGCATGAAATGCTAAATGGATAAGAGTCGCACCTTGTCTTAGAGTGAGATAGCCCTTCTTCTCTTACGATATTTCTAGTTGGATCTCCCTCTTCCCTTTCTCCTTGTTGAAGAGAAAGAGGATAGAGCTTAGCTCCTCTTCCTTCCAGTTCTTCAGTTCCCCATCATCTTCCTTGATCAGCACATCGACATCAGGGATTTCATCAAGTGTATTCACAGTCAGGGAAGGCAAGTTGACCACCTCTTTTCTTTGGTCATAGAGCTGGTGCCAGATGCTGCTGAAGCTAACTTAGGCTGCTGTCCTTTCTGCTCGGAGGCTTGCTCTGGATCCGTGTCCAGGGTATTTACTGTCATACTTGAAAAAACTTCTGAGTTAGGGCAGGAATGGCTGCATGGTTTTGGGATTCTTCTACTTTCGAGGGTTTAATCTCAGTCTCTTTCGAGATGCTTTTCATAGCGTATAGAAAGACTCTTTTGGTCCTGGGGGAGCGAAGAGCAGCATACCCCTGCTTGCGAGTCCAAAGGCCCACCAAATGGATGGATTTAGGAAAACTTCCACGTGACCTCAGCGAGCGGCAAGAAAAGAATTGGGCGCCCAAGCCTATGAATGCGGGAACTTTTCCAGCCAGCGGAAAGGTTGACGCAGGACTGGTACCAACTCCCGACTTGATTGACGAAGAATCAATCGGTGCGATCTCCGCTTCCCAACGCCAGAGGTACGAATTGACTAACTAGCTTAGTCGCTTCTGACCAAGAAGAAGGGTTAAGTGAAAGCAAAGACCAAAACATCCGAGGGCATCTGATGCAGCTAAAAGCCTAGGTATCCTTTTATATTACGCAACGGCATCTGATGACACGAGAAGAAAACTCAAAGCACTCTTTTCCATGTGAATATACATAATAGCATCGAGGGATCTGCTCTTATTGCTAGCTCCTTTTTGCCTGGCTGGACGTAGCTTTATGCTCTTGAATTTTCCTATCACTTCCTTTTGAATAAACTAATAATCTCTTTTTTCGATTCCGCTACGCGCCTCTATGGCTATTAAGGATAAGGAGCTTTTAAGCCACTCTTAGGCTATTGAGTGCACTACTAGAAGTGCAGCTTAAATCAATAGTTACCAACGATTGCCTTAAAGTAATCCTCCCTGCCATGGAGAGAAGCTTCCATTTCCACTCGTGAGACTGATCGAAACTAGGAATGACTAAGATGACCAAGATTGAGGACAAAAGGCCAGGGAAGGCGGCTAGCTGGTACTGAGTGCCTATCAATGAGAGCTATCGGATTGGCATGGAAGATAGAACAACGAAGGTAGCGGCAGAGATCAAGGTGCGGAAGGAATGCTTGCTGGCTAGCACTTTATCTTAGACGTCTATCTCACTCTTTCTTTCACAGTGCTTATCTCGATTCTTAAAAAACCTCTCCCGTACGGTCGAGTCAGCTTCGCTCCTTTATTCGTACATCTCTTTCTCGAATGGAAATATCCCAATAGTCAAGGTAGAAACTGCGAAGAATAGCGTAGTAATAAAGTAGCCAAGGGAGTAAAGTACCCAAAAGCATGGTTACATGGCCTACCCAGTAACAGATTAAAAGAAGCAGGGATATCTAGCACATGGAATTCAATATTTGCAACCACTGGCCCTCACTCAACCCTCGACCGCTTCGTAGCGTCTTTCTAGGAATTAAGGAAGATTGAGGACAAAGAAATTGTTGGAGTTAACTTAATATTTTTATCTAGTATCAACATGCTTGATGTTAAGAAAAGATCTTTTGCAGGAAGGTTGGCTAGAGATTTCTTGTAAAAACACTAGACCCGCTCAGTTCATAATGAGAATATTTCACTCCCCTTTTTATTCTATGTTATGTATTATTCTCATTATGAACATAAGGGAGGAGCCGTATGAGATGAAAATCTCACGTACGGTTCTGGAACGGAGATTCTT